CGCTATAACTATCCAAGAAGACACTCGAAACTGGAAGGATAAAGAAACCGACCCGGTGGACTGCCGAGCTACAAGTCCTACGACACAGGAGCGGGATTCTCTAAAAAGCCAAGGTCGTGGGTGGCCAAGAGGGCCCACTTGGAGACTTGGGATCTCAGCAGGAAATGCTGCAACCTTCCGGCCGGCCGATAGGCGAAAGAGAATCAACTAGTTTAGTTCTGATCTGAGTAGGCTCAACATAGGGAATACCCTAACCCTGGGAACCGGGGCCTGTCCATCCTTCGTTTGCGGTCGACGTTCCGGCTTTGTCCGTCAACAGCTTCATGTTTCGATCTGGTTCGATTCTCAATGGTTTCGATCCAACACGGCAATTGAATAGCGCCAAATGAAATAGCTTACCCCATTGTCCAATTTATCGACTCCTGCCACATTCCTTCTCTAAGTGAATCCCCTGCAGCTCGATTGGAATATTAGTATAGTAAGGGCTTGACGCTTCCGAATGATGACAGCTCTTTCACTTGGTGTTCCCTATTCATCAAGACCGGCTTTCACTTCGACTTCAGCTTCGGTTCTCTCTTTCTTATTCTTCATCCGAATCCTATTTATTCCTCCTTGTAGCTCCCGAACCGGATGGTTTAGTCGTGGGTGCTTAGTTGCATGTCTTTTCTTTCTGATGTAGCATACCGTTTAAGCCACGAAGTGCCCTCTATGTTGGTCTTTGCTAGAGAAACTTACCTTTCTCTGCCCTCTCCCTAACGGTCGAGCTTTTTCCCACCCTCTCCCTCCTCTACCACCACGACCACCTTTGCTCCCCCGGCTATTCCTGTGATGAACTGAAAAACCCTGTCCTCAAGCCAAGAGACCAGTGATAGCCTTCATTACATCCACCCTTTCCACAGCGGATCCTTTCTAGCTAAAAGAGTGCTAAACCCATTCTATTGATAGTCCGGGCTAGACGAAGGTAGCGGCAGATTTCAACACAACAGCTGATATTTCTACAAGGGAAGAGTTGTTCTTTGATCAGCAGTGCACATCACTAATATGTTAGTAGTAGTCGTAGTTCACATCACATCCTCAGCTGACGAACCCTTCAAGGACGGTTCCCCTTTTAGTAGGTCTCGTTAGTGTCGGTGAATGAAAGCCGTTTCGGAAGTGAAACTGTACTTATCAAGTCAAGTTAGGAGTTTGACTAAGCCAAGTGTGAATCGAATTGTTGGGCAATATAATAGCGCCAGTATCATCTCGCTCTTTTATCTTTCGTTCGTTTCGATAGTCGCTTTAGAAATCAAATCAATCTCTAGCCCTGCAAGAGATCTTTTCTTAACACCAAGTCTAGCTGCCCTCAGTTCCTTGTTCTCATTCCAGTCTCTGTCTAATCTTCTTCCTAGCTGCTATTGAATCCACTGCTAGAATGGAAGAATACCCATTCACATTCACATGTGAGATAGATGAATAAGACATTTGTTTTTTCGGTTTTCGAGTGTTACCTATGAATGAAAAGGAGCTAATTGAATTCGACCTGTGGACAATAGGTCTTGGACAGGGCTTGAGCATGCCTCCTTTCTTCTTCTTTTCCGGCTCTTGTTGTGAGTACCTTCTTCCCACCCAGCCACATGTATCTTTTTCTCTGATCTTCCCGGGACGTTTTCAAACCCATGTGTAATCTCGCCATATGTACACTGAGTCGACCTTCTTCGCCCGGAAGTTTCTGGTCACGACAATGGATGTCCAAGCGGAATTCCACTACAGTGTTGGCTCCACCCTCAGTTGTTAGGCCAGTCTTTTTCCACGATTGCGATGGTATGTATCCGGGCCGGTTCGAGAAGGCTCTCTATTCGGTACGGAACAGACTCAATTTCTTGACGTAACTCATCTAAGTGCACCTAGGACTGGACTAGGACGGACGGGGCTTATGCCAAGGCTCCTTCGCGCCTTTCTTATGCTTGACGAGAGTCTATCTTAGTGGTGTCGCTATCGGCTAGCGCCGTGACTCTAGGGCTTTCTTTCACAAGCGCCTAAGACACTCTACTCTAAATCAACGAAGGGGTTGGTACTAGCTTTCTCTAGTAGCTCAATGTTAATAGAATTCAATAGATTGAGTCTCGCACTCAACATCTGAAAAGACTGGTTCTATAGCATCTTAATTCAAGTACAGGTTCTTTTCCCTCTTCTGTCGAGGAATCAAAACCGGCACCTACTGAATTGACTACCCTTGAAGCTTTGGATGAAGAGTCTGATTCCGATCCTGCTACAGGAACTCATGCATTTACTTGACTTTCCGCTAAGTCCCCTATAGCTAATTCCTCTGTTGCTGCTATTTCATTTGAAGGTGATTCAACGGTACTGAAGAGGGCCACTCCTGCTTGTTCTTTACTCGCAGTAGCATCTGACTTCTACAATGAATTACGTAGTGGAGTTGGTTCTATTTTAGATATTCAAGTAAAGAAAAGAGCATCGAAAAACCAGCGCCAAGTAGAGCTTCTCCTTTCGTGCCCCGGAATACACATATAGCAAGTGTGCCATGAAGATATCGAGATTGGCCTTAACAACAATGAATTGCCCTACTCTATCGAAGAATCAGACAGAAAGTCTTCAGGGAATTCCTTTTTATCAATCAATATGCAGCGACGAATCTTATTTTTTGATTTGATGAATCAAGTCTGAGTTGAGGTATTACCTATCGAAGTCACTTCCGGATGAACCTCTTTTTGAGGGCCCCCTGCAGGGCTTCTTCGATTTATCGATAAAGAGAAATATGACCAGTTCGAATGTATAGAAAAATCATTTCATTTTTGATCCATCTTACTATTAGATAGTGTCCATAAATCTCATAACAACTAAAGATTGATAGTGAACTTCGATAGGAGTCTCTCTTAACGCAACGCAATAACGCGTTGATCTAGGTCGGAGCCACAAAGGCCTATCTAAAAGGATTCCTTTCTGCCGATAAGTCGGAATTAGAAAAAAAAAGGTGATTTCGGATCCTTATAGTTGTTATTGTCACTTCTTTTCTTTTTCTAGTTTCTGCAATTCCATGGATTATACCTATTTACACGAATACCTCGCCTCCGCTCGTTAATACATAGAGTCCAATAAGCATATCTTGAGTTGGTACGGAAATCGGATCTCCAATGGCAGGAGACAAAAGATTCATATGAGAAAACATAAGTAAACGGGCCTCTGTTTGAGCCTCCAAAGATAAAGGTACATGAACATTTGATCCCCATCAAAGCATTGAATCCCTTACAAACTAATGGATGTAAACAAATAGCGCGCCCCTCCACTAAAACGGGCGGGCTGGAATGCTTGTATGCCTAATTTATGCAGAGTGGGTGCTCTATTCAGCAATACAGGATGTCCCTGCATAACTTCCTTCAGTATAGTAGGGTTCTTTTTCCTTCATTTGATTCTTTGCAACTCCTATGTTCGACGCAAGATGTTGTCTAATTAGGCCACGAATTACAAAGGTCTGGAAAAGCTATATTGCAATTTCGCGCGGCAATCCACATCGATGTAAGGAAAGTGAAGGACCCACGACAATGACGGAGCGCCCCGAGTAATCTTCCCCCTTTGCCTTCAATTACATCTGCAAATGACTTGTAAACTTTATTATGCCCATCCCTCGTCGGCTGCCCGCGGATTCCATTATCAAGAAGTGTATCCACGGCTTCTTGTACTAATTTTTCCTGACACATGTTCTCCTGGCGTAGATCTACTTGTTGTTAATAGATCGGTAAGGGCGATAGATAACTCTTCTATAGAGTTCAAACATATCCGAGCTCATTAATTTACCACCATCTATCTTCATGATGGGTCTTAATTCAGGAGGAAGAACTGGTAATAGACACAAAACCATCCATTCTGGTTCTATATTTGTTCGAAGAAAATGCTTAGCTAATTCCATGCGTCGAACCATAAAATCCTTTCTTCGTCCAATCTTCCGGTCGTCCCATTCATTCCCTGTGTGTCCCTCGCTCGTCCCCTAATTCTTTCCATTCTACCAACGAATTGTCTAGAATAATGTGTAAATCTAGATCGGATAATTGTTCTCGAATAGCACCTGCATGGCTTCTTCGATTTATCGATTGCGAAATGTATCGAAGCCCGGGTTAGTCAAAGTGGGATACTGTATTTCCAAGATTGAATTTAATATTCGAATAAACCCGCAAAAAAGTGGGTTTTTTCGTTTACCGAATCGCAAAAGCCCCCTTCCAAATCGGACGTGAAAGTTTCGTTTCATCCGGCTCCAGTAGGTACATCGATTAAAGAAAGGAATTCTCGCTTTCCTATTCTCGAAAACCCCCCGATCTACTCCTTACTCCAGTGAAGACCAAGCAAGATTTAATAGATTCCGCCTTCTTTTACGACCTAAATGTTCAATTCTTGAGTAGTCTACTTCCCTTCGACTGATGAATTCCTTGATTAGAATGAAATCGCCATTTAACAATGCAACATTAATTCCAAAATAAAGAACGTTTTGGCTTGCCTTGGAATGAATAAGGGATTTACTTGTCTATGTATTGTTCCGTTCGATCTCTTAGGCTAACTGTTAATAGCCCTCTCCCTTTGCTTTGATTTATCTCATGAGTAGTTTCAACAGTGGTCATCAACAGTAGGTTTCAGAATCTGTTAACTAAATGGTCCCCCTCATCTTATTCTACCACTCATTCAAGTCATTTCGCTTTCTGCTTCAAGTTCGCGGAAATCTTTCTCGACTCACAGATAAGGGATGGTTGATTCCCGAACCAAAGGATTGCGCTCCGCGCATCCCTTGATCTCCGCCTAACCGGGGCTAGTCCCGTTTCAGTCTTTGGTTCCTGGGATGGGAGTCAGAAGGCCAACAAGAAGGACGAGGAGCGGAGTTGTCGTTTTGGTTTTTATGCTTGCTTATATATCAAGGCTGAGTCTAACTCCTTATGTCTCGGAAAGACAGATGTACGTGCTTTCTGATACACTGGACTAAGGTGACTAACCCACAGGACCAGTGATGAGACTGAGACAACGATTTGTCGAAGACACTGTGCCCGAATCAAGGAAAGCTACTGTGCCTGAGAAGAAAGAAAGAGAGATCGATTTTGGAACAACCTTTAAGAGTAAGAGATAGGGGGTGCCACAAGCCTAGGTCCCCAACAGAGATAAGAGAGATTTCTTAGGTGGACAGAGCCTAGGTCACCAATCCCGACGGTCTGCCTTAGATTGATCCACATTGGCCGAAGAGCCCGAAACCAAGGGCATAGGACGATCTCAGAATCCGTGTTATGCCGCGCCGCCTTCGATGTTCGATCGTTAGCTGCTACTCACCGTCGCTTATTTAGGAGTTGGTATGCAGAAAGTCCAGGGTGGATGTAATGAAGCTGCCAATGCAGAGGTGGAAGGCTCTCGTCGCTCAGGAAGCTACTACTGAACTGAGACCTGGACCAAGAAAACAAGGATTTGACTGCTCAACTAAGGGCTACTATATCTCATCCGCACAAGGGAATATCTAGTGATAGAGGAAAGGCGAGAATTCAGGTTTGTAATGAAATATACTCTATTACACCAGAAAAAGAAGTATCTTACCGCCCATCAGCTTGAAGAGCGGCTACGCAATTACATATCGCCTCCTGCAATGTCTTAGGGACAGAAACTCGAGACAATTGCGATTGAAATGCTGCGTATTCAGTAGATAAAGCAGTAGAAGAAAGAAAGTGGCTAATGGGAAGAGTGGTGCAAGGAAAGAAATATGAAAGAAAGATTCACTTCTGTTGGCCCGGATGGCCAAGTTGAAGTCACAAATCGAATCCTGCCCTCAAAACAAGGCAGCTATCTGCTGCTGGAGGAGATTAGGCCGACATCCATCCTGCCTGAAGTTCGTTGGGCTTATCGCATCATTCCGCGAAGCACAACCAGTGAGACTCCATTTTCTTTAGTATACAGCACAAATGCAGTTACCCCTGTTGAAGTCGGAATGATGTCACATCGGCTTACCTTTTATGATGAAAATGTTAATGCAGAGCTGCGCCGAGCTGATCTTAACTGAATCTCGGAAAAAAGTGCTTGTTCTCATGAATCTTGATCCGCCTTCTGGCATTGATAGCGATTGATCGAATTCCTACTCTCTGGTTTGAGAAGCTTTTCCGTTTTCCTTAGGATAAACCACTGCCCTGAATCAAATGGGAAATACCTAATCCGCAAAGACGGCAATGGTGACGCGCCTTTATCGCTCGTTACTACTACTCCACTCGCTGGATCCTCAGGAGAGCAGCGGTACTCTCCGAAGTAAGCCCAGAAAAGAAAGGTGCTACACTATAGTAACCAGAACTGGTTTTGACCCGCGAATCCCTTCTGTTGATCGAAAGGAGTCTCTTTTGCCTTGACTTTGGTATTGACCATATCTATTGGTCTTTCTTATCGACAGTTCCTTCGCTCGGAGATTAGGAGTGGTTATAAGAAAGAGGCCAATACTTTATAGCGCCTGTTAGGCCTCATTTCGAACTATTTGGCATTGAATGTTAACAAAACCCTGCTGCACAGCACACTATTACTAGTGCTGCCTATAAAGCGAGTTCCGGGACTTTCATTCGAATAAAGCCTACCAAGATCCGCAAACACCTTGGAAAGAAGAGGATTGCTCTCACGGGCAGCATCGTTAAAGTCCTATAAAGTGGGAATCCATGATAGGAAAAGTTATACTTGGACAGTCCATGCTCCGTGTATAAAGCCTTCCTCATTCTAGGTAGCCTTTGTGATTCGAGTCCATTCTTCCTTCTTTGTCTTTGCAGAAGTGGGGATAGATCTAGTCCCCCTCTTCCGGCGTTAAGCCATAAATAAATGGTTCGTAGCAGGTCGTTTAATTGCCCACTTTCAATCAAATAGATGGGGTCCGGTGACGAAGGGTCAGGTAAAAGTGCTAAGATGCGGAGAGCGGAAATGCCGGTTGAACTTCGGTCTTCGTTCCCTCTCCCTTTGCTCAATTGATAACGAGGGGGGCGGCGGATGGAATTGGATTTTACCGGACCGGCCAGCATATGAGTAAGCATCAATAGTTGAAGTTGATGATCCGGAACTATGAAATCCGCCGGAGAATACATCGGAAGCGTACTAAATGAAGCTTTACCTTCTGACGCTTGGTTGACGATTCTTGGTGACTCTAAGCCAGCCCAACGCGGGCTTATTTTGTGAGTAGTGGACTAATCTTTCTCGGACTCATTGGGGGTCCTTGCCCATACCCTGTTGAATGGGTGATCTTCAATTCTTATCCACGCTCCAATCTCCCGTGATGCATTTTTTTGCACATCCATTGCCTTCCCGTCTTGTACTCCTTGAAGAGTTACACGGTGCTAAATGCTAAATAAGAATAGATAGAAGAGTAAGAGGAACTATCATATACATAAGACGACTAATCCCTCACGATATCCATTCCGGCCTGTTCCGGTATGGAATGTACTTCTCATAACGCGTTGCTTATTTCGCGAAGCGTGGCTAGAGTCAATCAGTGAGACTTGGTAGGTATGGAACGATAGGGAGAGATCGACTCTTCCCCCCTGGAGTCAAAGTTCCCAGTCCATGAGAAGTAGGCGAGCAGCTCATTAACCCCCGGCCACTTCCAAGTGAAAGAGACTTTGTGACCATCAGAAAACGGTTATTCTTCCGGTTACAAGATTTCGAATCCGTAAGTGAGGTTGACTTTCGGGACAGGCTAACTATCAATTGTCCAGTTAGCACAAATGTCCAAGAATAATAGGGCCAAGGATAAGAGCCGGAGGCCACAACCCCACTACTCGTCGGAGTCCGGCCCCTCCGCGACAAAGGCCATAGAAGCGCTTTTGAACCAGGATCCCCTATGAAATAGTGCCAGGGCGAGTTGTAGAGCTGAGCATTTCGTTGATCGATCAGTTTCCGACTCAGACTCGGATTCATCTAGGGTTGGCGAATACTCTGACTTCCTCGCAGGACCCTTGCTTCTTTTTGCTGATGAAGTGGTCCTTCAGAGTCCACCCTAGCTCGTGTGACAAGTCTGGCAGCTCATCCAGTGGGAATCCAAGACTAACCCGCGAGTCATTCATTTAGCTTTATTTTTTCCCTTCCGCTTTTCTGCTTCTGCTATTTCAAGAGTTTGCTGAGCTTCTTGTGGATCAATCTCATTTCCCCTTTTCCGATGTGAAGGCTATAGGCCAAGGCTCGTTGAGACCTAGACATGAAAGCACAGTCATTCGCTGCACCGAGATTCCAACAACTAAAGAAAAGTGCTCCTTAGCCGACTTCCAACTTAAGTTTAGGAAAGCACTAGCTCTTAACAGGATCGGGAATCGACGCATACGAGGAACTTCCGAGAAAAAAGAAAAGCATTCCTTTCCAGTCCTGTAACAGCCTAAGGCTTATTGACCCTTATCACTTGTAACTGACTGAGTGAACTCTCCTGTGGTACGTACCGTACCTATTCATTCTTGTTTGCATAGAAAAATCTGGGTTCTCCGGCCGGAAAAAACTGGTGTAAATTGATTCGGGTGAGTACTCCCTTCATAGTCGGTTGTTGACAAGGTAGCATCTATTTCTAGAAACATTAAATCTCGCCCCTTCTTTCCTGCTCTCTTAGATGCAAGAGGATGTTTTAAGCTCTACTCCTTCTTCTTCTCTCTCTAGTTACTCTGCTCGCACCGTCCCGATTCACTTCTGTCTTTACCTACTACCATTGACTTTGCCGTGCTCTCTTCGAGCGGCTTCTAAAAAGCTCTTTTTTCCGTCGCAGCTCTTTAGAATGTGAGAGGAACGAAGCAGACTCGACCGATAGGGGGAGGAGTCGAGATTGGAAGGAAAGGGTTCTGACACTATCCCATCCTCTTTCGCGGGTTTCTCAGCTCACAAATCTGCCACTGTCCTTTGATGGCTCTCCGCGTCAACAAGTTCGAATTCTGACTCAAAGACCTTCACGCTAGTCGTTTTCCCTAGTTGGATCAGCCAACTCTCTCACAAGAATGGTCCGCCCCAGCGCCTCTACTTCAGCGAGCAAGTTGCATTCCACATGGACATTGAAAGTCGATGAAGTCGGTCTCTGTCGTCAGACATTTTTTTCTGATCGGATGCCCGGGAATCTTTCTTCAGGTAAGGGCATTGGCTATCGGTCTGTCGTCTTTCCATTCCTTCACTCAAGAACTCAAGGTAAGAGCTCCGTACTATAAGTGGTTGATGGCGAAGGAATCTTATTTTTTTATTTGATGAATCGGGAAAGAGGAAAACTTGGTGCGAAGCCTATAGAAAAGCCTATGGAGGCGTCTCAGCACTTAAAAAGTGGAACGGATCCTAGAGCGTATAAGAGGTTAGTTGGGAAGCCGCCTCACTATTACGAGACCGGGCCTTACCTACGCAGTTGGTGTAGTGAGCCAATTCATGCATACACCGTCAGTTCCTCATGACGAAGCGGTTCATAGGATTCTTTGGTATCTCAAGGCATCTCCTTTACAAGGGATCCTATATGGTAACCATGGTCACTTCTAACTATCTGCTTAGTCCGATGCGGACTGGGCTGGCTCACATTGTGATAGGCGCTCCACTACTGGGTACTGTACTCTTGTTGGAGGTAACCTAGTCACGTTACAAAGGAAAAAAGAGCCTGACGTACTTTAAGGTGTGGCGAGATCGAGTGCAGAGCCTAAAGAAGTAGGGGTATAGGGCTATGGCTCATACGTAGTGTAAGTTGGTCTGGCTCAAGAGTTTCATGAAGGAGAAATCACTCGGGATTGAACCGCTTTTTTGTTCTTCTTCCAAAGGGGTGAAAGAGGAACGCTAGCTCAGGTTCTTTCCTTCACCGCGAGAACGCTTGCTTTACTGCTTTAGCTACAGGAGTCGGTTCGCTTTCCCTTCCTTTCTGTGGTAGCTAGGAGCGCCCCGTCGGGATATTGACTGATTCAAGATGACTCTGGTAGACTAACTAGAAGTAGTAAGTAGTAGGAGTTCCCGTCAAATGATTCAATAGGTTGATGGGAGTAAAGCGCACTCACTCGAGATCATAAAGTCAAGGATGAAAAGAACTCCAAGATGGAGAAAGATCTGGACGGCATCTGCCGTGCTTCGGTCTCATAGGAAGTGACTGAGATGTTCGGACGATCTTGTCTTAAGATCATCATTCTGTCTTTCTTCAACAGTAAGAGAAGGAAATCGTAGATAGCATCATACCGGGAATATCTATCATATTGGGATAACAGCAATATTGCATATTCCCTAGATCTTAGCAGTTGAATGTGGTTGAATGCGCTCCCCGTTAACTCTTGTTCTTAGAGCTAGGAGTTGTTGAGTGAGATAGCCGTGTCAGTTTGAATGTTTACCGAAGGATGGATGGAATGTAATGAAGAGCTAGTTAGAGGATAAGAAAAGGAGGAGTAGGCGCGTTGAACATTGCCTTGAGAATCAAATGAAACCGAGATAGACAATGAGAGAAAGGAGAGCACAACGACAATTCACTTTGAGTACAGGGAAGTCTGCAGGTAGGAATTCTTCAGGACGTATTACTCTTTTTCACCGAGGGGGTGGATCGAAGGGATTGCAGCGAAGAATTGATCTGAAACGAAGCACTTCGTCTATGGGCATTGTAGAAAGGATAGAATATGACCCACATCGTTCTTCGCGAATCGCTCCAGTACGATGGAAAAAGGGGGCCCATCAGAGAAAATGCAACACGATAGAAGAGTTCGCTCCGCCGAAAAAGAGACTCGAATCTACCATCCGCGGTCCGTTTGCGTTCTCTTCCATGCCCGGGAAGGTGGATCAAAGAAAGGTAGCTTGCTTCTCTCCTGGACTGATGGTCGGCCTTCCTACCAGAATGCCCTCTTGGTGGAAGAGCCACTTTACTAGGTTGGGCGCAGGAAGCAAAAAAACTTGCGCGAAGGACGTTTTCTTCTCTGCTTTCTCCTCTCAAAAGGCCAAGGTCTCAACGAGCCTTTCCTTCGGTAGCTCTTTTTCTTTCCCAAGGATAGCGGTAGCTGGGGCAAAGCCCCCTTTCTTCGTTTTTCGAATGAGAGAGCAAGTCAGAGGAAAAAACACATTCTCTCTTTGCGAGATCCGAAAGTGGAGAACGCATAGCATTCTCTGGGCACATAGGATCAAACGTAAAGCAGCGCCCTCTTGGCAAGAGATTTGTGGGCTTGTTGGAGCTTCTGAGCATAACGAATCGAAGCCGAAGACGGATCAAGGCGCTATGAACATTGCCAAGGCGATAGACGAAGGACCGAAGAATGGAACGTGCAAAGTCGATCGTGCACCTGTCACTTATATAATAGCCAGTCATCCATTGGAAGCGGGCAAGACGGTGATGAATTGGTCTAAACCTTCGACTAGCGACAACACTTATTGCGACGCCTGAACTTCATTGCAATTCCCCCTCCCCTCTCCCGTTGGCGCAATTAGCCCTCTCCTTGCAGTCTTCACTTCTTCCTCTCCCTAACGGTCGAGATCTTCAAACAAACCTGGCCTATTGGTTGATGATAGGGTTCTTGTTTGTTGTTCCTGTTGGTGAAGTTCCTGCCCTTGGCCTTGGTTCCAGTCTTGTCTCGCATGCCAAGCAAAAGCAAGTATTCTAGAAAGAATGACTTGGTTTCATGTAGCTACGCTATCCTCTTTATCCGCTAAATTTATAGCAACATGTTGTCCAAGTTGCCAAGAAAGAGTTTATTTTTTATCCGCTCCGCGAGCAAGGAGTGCCACGCACGAGCGGAGCGGGTTGATGAAATGGGCAACTCAATTCCATCGAGCCCGCGTATAACATATAGATCCATGTCTTTCTTGTTTCACTAGCTAGGACAAAATTATCACATGTCCCTTTCTCTGAACTCCGCCCATCCTTATTTTTTGATGTCAAAGACCAGGAGCTACGCGCAAATGATCATTGGATCTCGGTTGTTCTTAACAGCGATGGCTATTCATTGTTGTCTTCGGGTAGCACCACTAGATCTTCAACAAGGTGGAAATTCTCGTATTCCGTATGTACATGTTCCTGCCGCTCGGATGAGTATTCTTGTTTATATCGCTACAGCTATAAACACTTTCTTGTTCCTATTAACAAAACATCCCCTTTTTCTTCGCTCTTCCGGAACCGGTACAGAAATGGGTGCTTTTTCTACGTTGTTTACCTTAGTTACTGGGGGGTTTCGGGGAAGACCTATGTGGGGCACCTTTTGGGTGTGGGATGCTCGTTTAACCTCTGTATTCATCTCGTTCCTTATTTACCTGGGTGCACTGTGTTTTCAAAAGCTTCCTGTCGAACCGGCTCCTATTTCAATCCGTGCTGGACCGATCGATATACCAATAATCAAGTCTTCGGTCAACTGGTGGAATACATCGCATCAACCTGGGAGCATTAGCCGATCTGGTACATCAATACATGTTCCTATGCCCATTCCAATCTTGTCTAACTTTGCTAACTCCCCCTTATCAACCCCTATCTTGTTCGTTCTGGAAACACGTCTTCCTATTCCATCTTTTCTCGAATCTCCTTTAAAGGAAGAAATAGAAGCTCGAGAAGGAATACCAAAACCTAGTTCACTCGTTGAGTCTCTTTGCATCCATGGCTGAATGGTTAAAGCGCCCAACTCAACATTGGCGAATTCGTAGGTTCAATTCCTACTGGATGCACCCCAATGGGACCCTCCCATACGTCTATTGGAATTGGCTCTGTATCAAATGAAAACTAAAAAGGCTCGGTCGTAGTCGTTTGAACGAACTCGGTAACAATGACCAGTCATTAGTGTTGCTGCCTTGGCTTACGCTTCCTTCCCTAGAGGACAAAGACCCCCTCCCTGACAGTAGGGGTAGCGCCACGTCTCTTTGGCTTAGAGTAGCTTCAACGGCTGAGCTGCTTAGGCTTGGTGTACCAGGAAAATTCATATTCTAAATAGTTCAAGTGGCATCTTTCTTTCAGACTGCTTTACTTAGGATGGAGTCCTTGCTTAGCCGAGCTTGAAGCTATAGATCATGCCTGGAATGCGGTCGGACTCCTCATTTCCAAAAGAATGGCAAAGGCGATCAGGGCTTTCTTCAAAGGGAGGGAAGGGCCGTTTTGACTGGAGCCATGGACCGAGTCTTTCTTTTTGCTCTTTCTTCAAGGCATCTAGCTACGTCGGAATCTTTCACTGCAGCACCTTATATTGACTTACTTTTGAATGAATGAAAGAGCGCCTCCGGGTCGGGGAAAAAAGAGTCTGAACTGATAGTCATCGCTTTGAGCCTTTCGCTCTTTTAGATCTGCAATTTATGATTTGAACTTCCTATGCCCTGAAACCAACCTCAATTGCATCGAGCGCCTTAGTTTGAGGAAAAGAAAAATGTTGCTCTCAACTAAACTATCTGACGATTAGTTCCTTTGTTCACTCGTGTTAATCTTTACGTCTCAGAAGTTCTATAGCTTTCTGGCTTGGCTTCTAGCTCCTCTCCTGTTGATTTTCTTTCCTGGCTTTACTTTCAACTATGCACATGGCATTCGATGCAGCGGATTCATTGTTGAATAAATGTGGTAATAATAGATTTCGTTCTAGTGCTCAACCAACACGGCCTGGAGCTGCTAAATCTGCGGTACTGGAAACAACCAAATATAGCTGGCGCCGAAGTTCGATCTACAAATGGGTAAGGCGGCCTGGGAAAAGCCCTTGTTGAGCGATAGAGTCTATTCGGAATGACAAGCTACCTTGGCTGCAATAACGTGTTTTAGTTTCGATCACTCAATGAAAGTGGTGGCCATCGTGGTCTTTTTCCAATATCTATTGATCCGGTTTAATTGATTTTACTGGTACTGGTGAATATGAAAAATAAAATATAAAGAACAGATCTAACCAACACGGTTCAAACCCGTGTTGTTATGTTTCCACGTTTGTGGTATCCGGAAGTCCTCCCGTAACTAGTTGGTTGAGTTGGAAGATATAGGGCCGAGGCTGAGAAATCTAAGTAAACTCATCCAACGAGTGGAACGTAAGTGAAACGAGTAGAAAAGAAGAAATCTGCAACGTTCATTACGAATTCATCTGTCTGATCCTTCCTGTAAGAGTGCTCCGCGGAAAGTAGAGTTCCCTAGCCCGTTGGGGACAGTGTGTCATGGCGCTATGTTAATAGCCCTTTTTCTTTGATAACCGAATAGTTCTATGGTCGTTGGATTGGTTTTTGATACTGCTGTTGCCACTGAAGAATATTTTTTCCCTTTATCCATCAGCTGTCTCCTCTTCAGCAGCTGGTGCTGAATCAGACCAATTGGTACCACCCAAAACCTAGAACCAGACAGTACCTTTGGCATGGATACCTCCGTTTTTGTTGTTCCTGGATATCGGGGAGAAGCCTAGCCTAGTCTTGCCAATTCTCCTGGAAAATCAAAAGCGTGGTCGGAAATCAAATAAGCTCCTTTTCCTTTTCACCAGGTTGCCTATTTGCATGAGACCTTTTCTCTGTCCCTACCATTTTACTTTGTTCATCTATAGCGAAAAAATCATATGTTGTAAGAAAAGATAGAAAGACCTCCTCAAGACAAGAGATCTGTAGATAAAAGGCCTTTCATCACAACAAGAGCACCTTTACTAACTCCACCCCCAGCTGTTCGAAGTACTCGCGAACCCTTTCTTTGTTCATTTTTGTTCTAGGGTTCCAAACGTCTACAACTGGCCACTGTAGAGGCGCTATGTAATAGCGTTCGCAATCTGGATCTGGATTTATCTCGTCCGTTCAGAGCTGACGATAGTTCTTTAGTGCGTGCTGAAAAATGGACTTTTCTATTTACGTTATGCAGATGACAGGGATTCAAGAAAAGGAATTCGATTCCCAGATTGCTCCTAATCTTCCGGAAGGCGATAAACGACCTTAAGCTCCAGATTAAGTCGAACAAGCTTTGGCGGCAAGAAAAAAAAAAGGTGTTCAGACAAAATGAGGGTGCTGGGAATTCGAGTAGTTATTACTCCAGCCGGGAAATTCGAAACCCATGCTCCTTTCAAGAAATGGAGAAAGAGACTATCCTTGACTCGCATTGAAGATCAAATTTGAGAAGGACCTAAGACACTGGGTCTTTTTTTCCCTGTTTTCTTCTCTCTAATCAAAACCTACCTTCACTTTTTTGTTGCCCTTGTCCCAAAGCAATATTATTTATTTTTTGAAAGGAATCCCGTTCTTTGTAATTTATTCATCGGTTTAAGCCGGCGGACTCAAATCAAAGGAGGAGTACAGGGAGCTTCTTCAGCAATATGAGATAAAACCACTTTACTTTGAAACTAGAATGAAAAAGATAAGGGCTTCACAACCTAAAAAATCAAATAAGAAATGAGGAATCGCGTAGAAGAATAAACCAATTTCCAACATAAATTCCTCTTTCTCCTTATAGATAGCCTTTTATTTCTGTTTCTGTTTCACAAAGTGGTCAGCAAGGCGGTAACGTTGTTCAGAGGTTCCCCCTTTTCACTTCAACTTCTTACAACGAGCATTCCTAATTATCTTCTTATAGAACCGGAATTCAGTGCAGAAACATCGGGTTCCAAACCTGGGTCAACTCATTGTCCGGTCTGCTTTCTCTGTTCTACAATAAGGGGTATAGGGAATGCTGGATGTGGCACCGATCACTAGGGATTACCCATAGACGGGTTTCCAGGTACTGATGATCTAGGCCATCCTTTTAGCTGGGAATCGTGGATTGGTCATACGAGATCCTAGAAAAAAGGATTGAAGAACACTAGGGCTAGGAAGAGATTTGCGATGCCTGTCTATGAAAATCAAGAAGGGGCTTTTGAATTCAACTGACATAGGGAAAAGATCTGGACTAGTCAAGGTATCCCAATTCGCTAGGAATAGAGAGTATAGAGTAACTAGAAATGAAATCTATTAACAACCGCGAAGCATAAAATAGAAAGGAATAGAACAAGGACCTTTTTCTTTCTCATATAGAATCGCTATATAGTGGAAGAAGCTTTTGCCCCTTATCCCCTTCCATTGAATGGATTATGGTTACTAATAAGTTGATTAACGCTTCGAGCTGCCTGGATTGAGAGTGTTATTCTATCCCGCTGGGGAGATACTTTTTCCTGCTCATCAAAAGAACCTGTATCGATGAAGTGAAAACCAAGAATGCTAATCCTTTCATTACTCTAATGGTTGTGAGTGAGGAATAAAGAAAGCCATCTTTCAAACTGTCCTTATTGAGTCTTTTCGCAATAGAAAGAGCTTCCCTTCCGCAATTGCAAGAACTAGACTTCCTTTTTACTGGCTATCTGAACTAGAGGAGTGACCCGAGCCTTTTAACGAGACCTTAGATGTATGGTTACCCAGGTTGGGAATTCAGCTTATCAATCTCGATAAAAGAACGAATACTTTGAAAAGGTTCCTAGTAAAGAACAGCAGCTTATTAAGCCTAAAGGTTTTGTCCCTTCGGCCTAAAGCCTAGAGTTCGGGTTTAGCAAGGAGTTCTTCCTTTATACCGGAGATTTCTTTCTTTGATTTTAAATCCGAGACTAGAGCATCATCAGAAGGATCTTCGAACGTTGGGATCACAACCTCAACTGAATAAAGATTGGGAGAAGGCAGCTCATGACTTTCTATTTCCTTTCCTAGTATCGAGAAAGACTGACGTTACCACCTCAAGAGCCATATTATCTTCTAATAAACTCTCCGTCAGTTCTCAACTCCAAGAAAACCCTCTCAACTCGAGTTGGAGTCAGATGCGGATCAACTCCTCTACTAGCTTCTTCACTCCAAGATGCTCATCTCTCTTGGGCTTCTCTGCTCCTCCCCGCACTCATTACCGGTGAAGTTTGAAACTCCGAGAGGAGTGTCTTCATTCCACCCCCACCCAAACTCAGAAGAGTGACTTGTTGAAGAAAATAATTATGACGTTTTCACGAAAAGAATGGGACGGGGAATTGATCGAAGGAATGAGGGAGTAAGTTTATCCTTCTCGAAAAGATGGATTTGCTGCCCGCCTAGGCATATCCGCTCTTAGTACAAAGACGTGAATGTTTGCCACGCTTGCTCTTTTTCGATTGACTTTCCTGGGGAGGCTTTACGGAATGCAGGAGTAGAGTAGGCGAGATGCAATTGAGAAGCATAACGCAATTCAGAACAGGTTGGCTTTCAAGTCTCGTCAGAAGTCGGAGAAGAAGGTGAGTTCGTAGATGAAGGAGAGGGGCCCCGCTGGTTCCGCCTTATCTTATTGGGCTTCAATCCGTCTGTCTTTGCCTCCTCTACTGAGATAAATAAGACCTGTCTAAATGATCACAATTTCGGATAGGACAAATAGAGGTTCTCCCCTGGGGGGTAGGTTCCATAGCCCCAAGACTTCAACAGTGTTCAGGTCCATTATCGACGAATCCCATTTTGATAGGGAGGGTTTCCTGCAAAATACTGATCTCCTTTGTTTATACTCCACTGAACTGTGTGTACCTTGTTTGTATAGTGAGAGTTAGTGAGACTAGGGTAAGGAGGGGTTTTCTTCCTTCTCACATTTGATGGGAAGAGCGATTCTCCTCATTTATCAGGGAAGTGAAAACTAACGCTTGCATGTCTCAGCTCAGAGAGGGAATTGGGGTCTCTAAAAACCTCCTTGTTGCAGATTCACGAGGACTAGTTTTGAGTCGGAATAGCTACTTATTGATGGAAAAGAAAGACATGGGATCATGCTTTATCTTCTCGTTTACTACGCTTGGCAATAGGACCGCCCGGTCAAGAATGAGAGAAGTAGGTGCAATGATCTTAGTTGACAAATGAGTTGTGTTGTGGGATGCTGGAAGCGAAGGACAAAAAAAAGGGAAGATAGTGTTGTGAGCCATTAGCTATGGTTCCGCAAAGAAAGGAATTAGCTCCGGTGAATAGCTCATCCTCAGCTCTTGGGAGAATATCCTATCCATCCCCATCCTGTTAACCCGATTGAAGGCCGCTGGATGTTGGCTAGCCTTAGATTCAATCTTTGGAGAATCCAGGCACTGACCACAAATTTCCAAGAAGTGGTCTCTCAAAAACGGATCTTGGTGTATAGATACCCCAGAGGGAGCCGGCGGAGCATGCCTTGTCACCAGCAGCCTCCCTCCATTCCTTTGCTTGTTCTTGTAAGATGGAACCTAATATGAATATCCTTCGACCGAAAGGGAGAGGGTGGGAAAAAGCTCGACCGTGTGTCGGGAGAGGAAAGGAAGAAGATCTTTATTTTATGATAAACAGATCCATTTTGAAAGTTCCTTATTACGCCTACAAAGGATCGGACTAATGACGTATACAATACTTTCATTCTCGATGTAGATGCTACATAGTTAGTTCTCATCCTTCCGAGACTACGAGTGTAATAGGAGCATCCGTCGACAAAAGGATCACCCTAAAATGAGCATTTCATGGCTATTGAGAACGAATGAAATCAGATGGTTCTATTTCTCTCCTACGGGAAAAATAAGTCATTCACAAGTAATCTTTTTGAGAAATGGAATGGCGCGAGAAAATCCAAATGAATTATCTTAAAGGGCAAGCTCTACTAGAACTGCTTATTCGGGGATCCAAAAGTGTCTCTTTCGACTTACCGTTGGTCTAGGTGCTGTCACTCGAACTTACAAGCTATTTCACTTACGTTTTTTGGGCCTTTCCCGTATGAAGGTTTAAAGGCTGAAGGAGCTGGTTGAAACATTTTCTCCCATAGTGGCTAACGGCCTGACTTCCGAACTCGGGGCGACGCAACTCGATTAAATAGGATAAAAATGAGAAAGGGAACTGTCAACTTGAACCAGGCTTTTATACCCTTTCTGGCTTGAGACAACATCCGTACCCGCGCAAAACCATTGCCGATCTTTTTTCTCCTAGGCCGGAGATCGGTCAGTATCGGACTGCCACTTTACCTAGAGGTTCAATAGCGCGCCCTCGGTAGCCTATGAATAAGAGTTTCTGAGGTATGTGAAAGCGCTCTTTCAGGCGAGTGAGTGACGTGCGTTCAAGTCAAAACAATAGAAAGTAACTCAATCTTAGGCAGAGGATAGACAGCCGCTCAAACACCATTTCATTGGGGGAGCGGCCAGCAACGGACAAGAGGATAAATCCTTCTTCCAGTCATGTTAACGATAAGATACTCTCGCTAGTAGTTTATGCCATCCCCAGGCGCGTAGTAAAAGAAAAGATCAGTCAGTAGAGATTTACTGTAGTCAACTCAAAACTATCGACCCTAGAGTGGAAGGTGGGCATTCAAAGGAGAGGTTGGATGAGTTTGGTGCAGCTAAAGGTTCACCTCTATTGACTTAATGTTTGAGAATAAAGGGCTGCAAAAGGTTTTTTCTTTTACATCATCAAATAGCTACTTACTCTCAGCAATCGAGACGAGATAGTGCCTGTTCGAGTCGTAAGAGAAAAGGAGCTTTAGCTTGGCTCTGTAGGTTTCTAGGAAGCCGGTGTTAGGGACTTTCCTGTTTCTGGCCTAGCCGACTCTAGCTCATAGGCTCAAGTGAAAGTGACATACATGACGGCCAGTTGTCTTTCAGTACAATTGATATCGCAAGCAACTGGAATCTCTGACTTGCCTTCAAGAACCAGACCTTCACACATCAGATTAAGTCCTCTCTTTTTTCTAAGGAAAGCGGCAATGGGTTAGCGCCTTAACGCCCTGTAGAAGTAGAATAAACCTCTGGCATAAAAGCAACTAGACCCGCACCCTAACTAAACTAAAAGAGAAAAACCATACCGAACCGGTTCCAACATCACAGGCATAGAAATGAAAAGAAGGTTCAACCGAGTCAACAACCGTAACTCGAGCACTTTACTTAGCCCTAGCTCTTTCCTTCCTTGCTTAGGGCTGTGCCTAAGAATATTTACTGAAATGGTGCGAGAACCAGGCAACTACTACTGAAGAAATGTTGGCTTCGCGGCCTGGTGATGGAAATGGATATAGTATCGATGGCTTTGCGATATGATTTGATCAAAAACGGATTCCGCTTCTTTCGAACTAGCAAATGCACTTGACTTTATGAGCCAAAAACGGATCGGCTTGGCCCATTCCTCATCTGAGGAAGAAAGAGTATCGCATCTACTTTCTTACCTATGCTTATGAAATCCTTATGCTTATGTCCGGCAATGCAACTCAACAGTGGTATCATAAAGGTAGTAGGATAAAGGTGGTATCAACAGATGTAGTATCATAAAGGTACGAATAAGATGAGGAAGGAAGAAGAGAACTCAAAACTCAATAACAATAAGAAGGAGGAAAAGGAGCTCTCCTAAGCAGAAGAGCACCCCGAAATCCCACCACTGTGAGTCCATAGGAGGTTGCGGGATGGGAACTATCGGGGCAACAAGGATTCATTTGACCTAGGTAGGCCACCTCGCCCCGGAGGTCATGTTAACAAGATTAGATCGGTCAAAAAGGCAGGGAATGCCCGACAGGCCAAGCAGCTAGGAAGAAGTGTAACTCACAGCTGCTATGGAAATAGTTAGAAGAACCGGCCTTGACCTTATCGGTCTCTATGGGTTGGGTCCTTTGCCACCCAATTCCCCTTTCGAGAAGAGCACGGACTCCATCTCCCCCGCCTCGGGCGGTAAAACGCATTGATTTTAGCCTTTTCGGACAATAATTCATTACCTTGAGGCTAAGACTAAAGGGCCAGATAACCGGGGAAGAATATAAAGGAACTTCAGAGGGGGAGGTGGGGCTGTTCCATATACAAGAAGGGTGCACGGGTCCAAATATGATACTTACTACACAACCGCATAGATGTTGTCTTCCATCAAAACAACAAAGAACTCCTTTCTTTTACTCGCTCCCTAACGGTCTTTCTCCTTCCTCTCCCTTTCGGTCGAGATATTCAAACAAACGTTCCTACTGTAGTTAAGACTGGAATTGCTACTCTAGTAGGGAGTGTTTCTTCGAGTTTCTCTAAGAGTGTATCTAGCAGTTTGACTCTGGTCTCGGGAATCCCTTTCTCTGGTATTCCTATTTTTAGTTTCCGTCTGTTGTTCTTATCTGAGCTATTCTTGTCTATAACTTGTTTGTTCAGGAGCTACGAGTCGAACCTTTCTATTCGAATGCTGCTAGTAGCTAGTAGTCCCTTTATCAGTTTTACTCTTGAGTTAAGAGCTCGAGTGAAGAGTTGATGAGTTATTGTTCTTATCTTAATTGAAACAGTGTAGTTCAACTGAGCCCTTGAATTCCTACCTAAGAAGGAATGAAAGAAGGGCTATGTCTCTTTAGATCAATCCTTTGTTATGAGTTAATGAGCTCGTAGGAGCTATTTACTAGTTCTGAGTTGGGATGCGGAGTTGTTTTAGCAGTTTAACTCGTCTATCTAGGGTTTCTATGAGCTATTGTTTCTAGTAGTTGCTTTAGCTGCCTGACTCGGTAGTCTATTCTTCTGACCTTTCTCTTTCAAACAGGCGCTATTACATAAGCCCTCTCCTTGCGCTATGTTAATAGCCCTCTCCCTATCGGTCGACCCTCTGCTTTATAATAGATCACTACGGGGCCCATTCCTTTTTTCTTTCTTTGCCTGTCTAGCGCTTCGCCCCCTTGCTCCTGCATCTTATGAAGACTAGTGCTGAGTCTTTTCTCTACGTAGAGAATGTCTCACATTCGGCATATCCGCTTTCATATCGATCCGACGCCTGGTTTACTTCTTGATACCCATTCTATCTTGGAAGAATGTTTTGCCCCCTTATTTCCCATCTCAAACGTGAACTTTCACTTACCGCCAGTAGGATTTCCTTGCTTGACTAACGAGCTAACCTAACGAGCTTCCCCTCTACTACCGGAAAGAGGAGCACCGCCTACATCTTCCACTCACTCTATCCTCTTTCATCCTATTCGGTAGGTAGGTAAAGAAGATTCATCCGTAACAGACCTTGCTACTTGAAGGCCTACCTTCTTGTTGAGGGACAAGATATTTGAATTCCTAGCCTACAGATACTATGAATTGAAGATCTGTTGCGAGCGTTAGAAGATCAATAAACGCTTGAAGAGGTCAACTTGATTCAGAAATAGGGTAGGCAGAGGCGTAAACTAATTGTTTGATTGCTAGTTCTTAGCTTCTTTGACTCACTAGGGCAATGTTCCTAGAAGTGAGGGTCGAACTTCCTCAAGGGTACTCATCCGTAAATGACCTAGTCTTCCTTAGGTCCCTACCTTCTCTATTGACTAGGCGTTTGCGCTCCTCTTCTTTCAGTCCTGTACAGCGGGGGTAGAAGCAGGCTAGCAGGTTATAGGAAGTCGCGGAAGAATAAGAACTGTTCTTTCCTTGCTACTAGTTGAAGAAGAAAGTAAACCGGTGCTGCTGCTCTCAGGCTAGTTTGAAATGCTCCTTCTTCTGCTGCGGTTGAATCGGATAAAGCTGGTTAGATAGAGTAACGGATAGATAATGAACTTCTTATAGACTCTCTTTTCCCTTGTTGTACCTTTCCTTGGTGAATCTATTGATTTTGACTACTTAGGCCTACTAAATGGATTTCGTTCAGTGAGCTACCGTTCTATTAGTAAAGCTCGAAAGACTTCCTTTATCACGTAGCTACGAAGGGAAAGCCGACCTCGGAAGCCATTTGACCATGAGTTCACAGCTTAGGATCAGAAGGAAAGATCCCATCCCGTCTTTAAAGCAATGGTCTACGACTCCGCTCCTTTGTTATTTTTGTTCTACCGTTAAGAGAAGGCACGCAATTAACATAGCACCATTCTCTATGAGGTCTACCAGGCTGAATCTTTACACCGACCAATATGAGAAAGCATTCAAGGTCCTTCTGTACTGACTTCAATAAAGAAGAAAGGCTAGCTATATGCTTCACACATGCAAGTTGTAAGGTAAGGGTGTATGTAATTAAAAAGATTACCTAGTAATATGACTTTGGTTCTCCACCCCGTCAAGATTTATGACGGACACGCTGAAACGATAGCGACGGCACTCCATACGGGTTACAGGTCCTGAATGTTCCGAGAAAGATCAAAGGCAAGGGAAAGGCAGAGCAAGAACCGCTTATGAGCTCGGTTTTGCGCGCGCCCCGGAGTGAAGACAGGGAAAAGGGAAAGAAGGCAACTCTTCTTAAGAAGTAGCTACAAGAGAGATAAGAAGGTAGAGCAAGAGGGTACCTCGAATGGAAAGAACCCTTAAATCTTTATCTAAGGAATCCAAGACAAAATATGTATATCATTCTTCTGAATTACATCAACCCTTACTATGTCCCTTTTGATTCTTACCTAGCAGGTGTAATTAGAAAACTCCTTTGGTCCTAGTAGAATCCTCTTCTTTTTGTTTTATCCTAGGTTTCCTTTTGATTCTTACTGAAGACAATGCTGTCTTTATCCAAAATCAATATGCTGCTGGCTTGCTTTTCTTGCCTAACAATAGTAGGGACATCCTTCCTAACACCTGTCCTTGCGGAAACAAGTCAAGTCCCTTCTCGACCAAAGCCCCACTTACGGTTTTGAAGCCGAGCCTTTCCATTCCAGGCCTACTCTTTTTATTCTATTCTAGTAATTGAAGACACTACTAGCTTATGAGTACAATCTGTGACTCAATAGGGAGTTCGGAAAGAGCATTTTTTGTTGCGTCCTCTAAGACTAGGGAAGCAAGGAGTCTCTCTTCAGACTGCTTTCTTACTCTATTATGATAGATGGCAGCTATCTTGCTCAGTGGCTGGGCTTGGGGGTTAGCTAGACAGCAGGAGCTCAGGATGGAACTAAGAATGTTATTCCCTAGACCTTAGGGTTCTTCTTGAAAGCAGCAATTTCGGTATCGTGGAAGACTTTGCTTTTTTCCCTTTGCAAGACCATAAGCACCCCCAGAATCGAGTCCTCTGTATAGTATAGGAGCGAAATCGCCATCACTTGGAAGAATAGGTATAGAGTTGGGAGTTTATGAGCTATTGAGTTATGGAGTGAGCTACTTAAGAGCGGTTCCTTGTTGTTCTTTATGAGAGGGAGGATGGACGCGTTTGTCTAACAGTTAATTAATCACACATTGTTTGCTTGTACGAGCAAGCCCGACCGATAAGTCAGCTAATTGAAACAAGTTTCAATCCGTAAAAGCAGTAGTTTAATGAGCTACTTCCGAACCAATCTGCTAGAAAGAGCTGTTTTAACTGAGCTCCTTCTCTTATCTGCTTGCTCTCTTACTCGTCCTATCCGGGTCCATTTAGGCGGCGTCTTCTCTTCTTTCTTCTGTCTAATATGTGTACGCGGTTCTTTTCTCCGATCTATCTTTCCTACGAGTTCCTCTGATGAGGCTACGGAAGCTTTCCCGCAGGGCTTCTCCGGTGGTTGATTCCGATACTCTAGTCGAGTTGGTACTTCATTGGTTGTTGACTTCCTTCATATACCTAATAGAGGTAGCCCCCCCGAGATTTAGAATACCCGGTTTCGTCTTTGTTTAAAGAACTGGGGTTTCCCTTTCTATTGTTTTCTCTAGTATCGGCCCGGGTCTTTTTGTCCTGTGTATTTCGTGAAAAGTGATCATTTCATTTTCGTATCTCTATCTTATTGTTTCGTAAATGTTATTAAGAGCCGTACAGGTCGTCGGTCGATTGCTTTCGACATGCCTGCCCAGAGTAGCGCGAATAGCTACTCCTTGGCGAGGGAGTTTAGTGTAATGATATTGGGTCCTTCATCAGGTAGAAGCCGCTCTTTTCTGAGACATAGAGGCGTGTGCGTATTGTCTACTTAAGAGTAGGAGCACACACACCTGATTACTGGTATAATTTCTTAACTCATGCAGCCTTCTTGTATATGAGACAGACTCGTAGTTTCGTTACGGAATAGTTTGTTTTTCAGTATCTACCCATACATCGAGCCTATCCGCAGCAGCTAAACTAGCCATCTCATACGCTTCTGCATCACTTAACTTACGATATTATAATAATTATCCTGTTAAATAGCCTCTTCTTTTCTTTGATTCCTTTAACTGTTACTTAACTGTTCCTTTTTAGACCAACCTGTAATATCAATATCAAGATGAAGAAAAGGAGCGCCGAGTAGCTAACAGTTTGATTAGCGGATTTACTCGATAGTTATGAGCTAGGAGTTCTACTTGAGTTATATGACCTGTTTGTAGTTGAGCTTGAGTTAAGAGTTGGAAAGCGCCGAGTTAAGAGCTAGTTCTGAGTTGTAACTAGAGTAGTGAGCGGTATTGCTATAGTAGCTGTTAGTTTTCTTAGCAGTTTTCACTCATACTTCTGAAATCCTTAAATCTGCTAGTCCGAAACAGCTAGTACTATAGTAGCTATTGTTTGGAAGCTATAGTTTAGAGTATAGAGTAGGGCGGGCTATAGCATAACAACTCGGAACTCGGCGCTTCATTCATAACAATATTTCCTAATTATCTAGCTCAAGGAAGAGTGAAAAGAAAGGCCTCCCGATCCAAAATAATAATAATCAAGTATGAAAAACAGGATGTTGAGACGAAAATTCTTCAAAGAAAGCCATAGAAGTTGTATCATCTATTCTATTCCAGCGTGATTGCTCACGTCGGGATAATCTTTTCTTTTTTGAATACCTTATAGATACTTATATATAGTTGCTCCACTCCCTTCTTTACTGCGTATGCTCTCTTCTCTCACTGCGAATGATGCCAAAAAGAGTTCCGCTCGCAAGCCCTAGTACCTTTCAGGAGCAGGTTACAACTCATATAAGAAAGCAGAAGATGGGTGTAAAGACCTGGGTTAGCTCGGCTTGGAGATCGTACTTATTTCACGCTAGGAGTGGCTGGTGCACAAAGCAAAGGCAAAGTAAGAAACGGAAACAAACGGGTTCAACCGGTCCAACAAGAGTCTGCAATCATGTGACCCGGCTCATATTGCTGCTCCCCCGGAGACGCCTACTGAATCGGAGACTTCCCAATCCCCTTACTCCATAGGGCTGTTCACCCGGGGCCAAACCAAAGAATCAATGGAATTTACTTCGTCGTTGCGAAACGAGTCAAGAAGGAAGGACTAGAAGCCGGCACTCGAGGATACCATTCTAATAGGGCTCACCCAGTTAGTTCTGTATCAGAAGTTTACGAAAGAATGAGTTCAAAAATCAATAGAGAACCTGAGATCCGATGCGAACAATCAGTCGGTAGATACCTGAATGCCAAGTATGGCTCGTAACAATCTATCCTCGGGGGCATACGACGATTCTTTCACCATTTGGGGCGCCTACTAAAATATCGCCTGCCTCTACTCCAACATGCTATCTTCTTCTTAGCCTCGTTTGGCGCCTTCTTTGCTTAACCTAACAGGCCAGAAGGTTCCTTTACCGATAGCCGACCATAGATCGATGGTTTCAGTGTCCGGTAATCGAATTTCTTTACCGATCGAGCAACCGGGAATCCTGTTCTTACTGAAAGAACCGAACCTTCATTACATCTATCCAAGCTTTGCTTTCCTAAACCAATGCCTTAAGCGAATAGAGGACGATAGGCCCCAACCTTCCAGACGACAGCAACTACCTAGGTAAGCCCACCAACGGAATCTCGATGTTGACAGAATGCTTGCCCTCGTAGTAGCCCCTTCCTTACCTCAAATCGATCTATTGTCGATCCTCTTTTATTTGCTTTTTAGCAGTATAAAAGGGCCAAGTTGTATGGTTGAAGCTTCCCCAACTCAAAACCATCGACCTTCACTCTTTATCCGGGTAATCATGGTAGCCGTGCTACCCTTATCCTGTAGTCAAAGTGTTAATCCGATCTTATCTAGTGGAATCGTGTGGAAGTCCTTTCTTCAAACTATCCATCCTTCCCCTGTGTCCAAACATCGGTTTTCTGGTAATGCAGGAAGTGGTATTTCGTATTTAGACTGACGTTTCGGAATTCCTCTTTTCATCAACGCGTGATCTTTTGTTCAGTCAAGTAAAATGGCTTGTTCCCCTTCTGTGAATACTAATGAGAGCGCTAAACGCCCTCCTTCTATCGACATCGACGGCTCCGAGGAAAAAAGAGCACATGTTGGCCATGACCAGCTAAAGATCACAGCCATCTCACGAATTGGATTCGAACCAATATCAAGTTTCCATTTAGTAGATCTAAAGGGGGTTTCCATTCTTTCTTACTTTAGAGAACAAAGTGTTTGTTGTAAGGCCTCCTCCAGAGCGTGTACTTCAAATTGACCTTTCTGACTTGACTACGGGTATGACCGGATCAAGCTTCGAAAGATTGTGCAGGGAAAGTCTTTGTATGAAGATACTCTGAAGCATCTGGAATTGAAGAAGTGAATACCTTGATTGACTTCATCCTTATAGGTCAGTGCAGGAGTAGGGGCTGAAAAGAGCTCTTTGTATAGGTTGGCAGGTGGGGGGAGGGGGAGAGAAGATCAATCTACAGTAATTTATTTTAACGCCTGAACTCCTCAAACCAACCAATATAGATAGAAAACGAATTCCCAATATAGAAGAAAAGAGAAGCGATAGCCGCTCAAAGAAAAGAAAGTTAGAGGGCAGTCCACAAGTCTTTATTTCCGGTGGACGAAGAGAAGGTTTTCCCCGTACTTATTACAACTCAAGTTGCCTGCGCTTAGGAGCACCAACCCAGAGATAGATACTTGATCTTAGAGGAAATACACCTAAGAAAAGTGACACCTACTTGAATAACAGGCAAAAACAGAAACGACAGGGAGTAGGTAGTATACCGGGCTAGCTGGCCTGAATGCTTAGTAAGCTACCCGGGTAGAGGTATGTGGGAAGGAAGTCGCTGGCTTAGAGATGAGAAAAGGGATTAGTAGTTCTATTACATAACTCGGGCTGCTTGCTTACCCGCTCACTCGAACAAGAACTTAAGCTTAGCCCTAGCTTTCAAAAGCCAACTCACTTCGCCTACACAACCAGAAGTAGTTGACTTTCTTGCAACGCTCGAAGAGTCCCCTATGGGAAGGGTTAAAAGCTGCTTGAGTACCCGGGGGGGAAGGGAAGGCCTAACAGGTTGAGCCAACTGCTCTAGTAAAAGACAGGCGTAGAGACTTCGTTACAACGCTTTCTCCTTAAGAGAGGCGCTATTACATAGCCGACTACTCTCTATTTCAAATCAAAGAGGTTTACCAGATTGGAGGTAATTTTCCTATCTTACCTTTCTTACCTTAGTAGAAAAGAAAGGATTTCGTCTAACAATCAAGAACAAACGAAGCTTCACCTTAACTACGTACAAGCTGTGAAAGCCCTGACCGTGGACGCATGCACTCTAAAACAGAAAAGTAAAGCGAAAGATAGATGTTATTCAGACATTCTGGAAACGAAGAAGGCAAGGTTCATTTCGCTGGCACGGCACTTAGTACGCAACGCCGAACGCACAGGCCCGGCAGAAGGGCGTCCGGACATATGGGAAAACTCTATTCTATAGCAATAGCAATGCCACCTGCTTTTTTTTTTTCCACTAACAGCTCCCCCTTACTTGATTCATCGGAGATTGACGGGAGAGCTTGTGTAGTGAAAGTGAGATACTGAAGAGCCTCAGCAAGACTGCGATAGAGAGAGGGGTCTGAAACCGGAGGACCAGAGGTGGCAGAAAGCTTCATTTGAGAATCCACGGGAGTGAAACATGGATTGCAAGAGGACATGTGAGCACGGTCCATAATTGAAAGGGCATACTGTCGTTGAGAGAGAAAGAGACCACCGCGAGTGCGAGTGACAGAAATCCCCCCAAAAAGTGGTTGGGACCCAGGTCAGTCATGGCAAATTCGGTACTAAGAGAAATAATGAGAGAGTGCAACAGAGTGTGAGAAGAGGAAGATAATATAATCAACGTAGAGCAGGAGAATAGCCATATCTAAGCCATGACGATAGACAAAAAGTTACGGGTCAGACCGACAACTGACAAAGCGAAGATCTCGAATGAAAGTGGCAAAACGCTGGTACCAAGCTCGGGGTGCCTGATAAAGAGATTTTTGAAGGCGGCAAACATGATCAGGATGGGAACCACTGACAAAACCGGGGGGTTGCCGCATATAGACAGTTTCTTGTAGATGACCATTCACAGGAAGGTGAACGTCAAGCTGATGAATAGGCCAAGAGCAGAGCGCGAAAGAGCTAAACTGAGAACAGTGCGTACAGTAACAGGCTTGACAACAGGACTGAAAGTTTCATCATAGTCAAGACTAGCTTGTTGAGAAGAACCAACGGCGACCAAACGGGCTTTATGATGAGCAAGATTACCATTGGGGAGTCATATTGATTTCTAAAAACCCATTTGGAATTGACAACATTAACACCAGCAGGACAAGGATTTGTTGTTACCAAGTGTCATTGTGAATAAGAGCACTTCTTTCCTCTTTATATAACTATGTTTCTACTAGAGGTCGTTATATAGCTTCTAGTTCTAGACATATACACCAGTAATGAAGAGTTGTCCTTGAGCTAGCTCCTTCAACAAAGAGTGGAGTTTTAGTTCTAGCTGTTATTGAGCTGATTAGTGGTCTTTGGTAAAGGATGCCTAAAAAGCTGCTTCTTCTCTTAGCCGGGGACTAATCCTACTAAGAAAGCAAGAGCTCACAAGTGATTAGTCTTGCTCTGTCCTATAGCTCTACCTGGAAGATCCCTTGATAACAGCCCTTAAAGAATTAGCGATCTTAATAGCAGGTGTTATATATCTAATAGGTTCTGGTACTATACTAGTAAGAGTGAACCAAAGGCAAAGGCGGGCGCTATTACATTGCCTTCTTGTAGCTAAGGTTAGAGGGATCTCTAAACCCTTTAACAATTAGGACTCTTAAGCAAGGCTGTCTTATATCAAAGAGGTATGGGACTATACTAGGTTAAAGAAGAAGCATCCATCCATAGCTTCCTATTCTTAGACTAGTTGTTCTTGTCCTTGTTTGCTCGGGAGTTCAAGTAGTTCAACCTAAGAAAGATTGTTGGAAGTCTTATCCGAAGGTTTGCTCTGCTTCCTATTCTCTGAGCCCTGACTCCCAAGAGGAATTGGGTTAAGGGCTCTACCTTCTTATCCCTTTAAGCTCTGAGGTAGCTAAGAGTTGGAGCTCTTATCACTCCGAAGACCAAATCCAAGAGGCTTTTAGAGTGAAGAGTTGAGTGGAAAGAGTTCAAGAAGAAAGGAACTCTAACAGTTGTAGCTTTAGCTTTCTTGTTCTTTCTTTTTCCTTTTCTACTTGATTAATGAGTGTTGAGTTCTAGAGTTTATGAGCTGTTAACTCCTTCTTTTATGAGCTATTTCCCTCGGGTCTAGTATGTTAGGTTAAACCATAGGCTGCTCCTCTTCCTGCATCTTCGGAGTTATCCTATAGTTCTCCTACGGGAGTTCCTCTTAGGCTTCTTCTCGAAAGTAAGGAAGTAGATCCTGTGAGCTAGGACCTGATGGTCCCTGAACTCAGGAAGTCGTTTTAGTCTTATACCTCTGCTAGAGCTAACGCCTATAGTAGGGATAGAAGAGCTACTGCTGTTATATCCTCTCACTGTCGTTGCCGAAGGGAGCTAAGGTGGTATGGAGTGAGAGAGCTGTCTCTCGAACGGTATTGCTGCTACGGGCCAAAGGGTGTTCGGGGCCTAGCTCTATTATTTCGCTTTCGACTGGGATACATACACCTCGCTGTGAGGAGTCATCAAGGGCAGGCTCTTTAAAGAGGAAGAAGAGGGTATATCGAACGGGGGGCAGCAGAATCCACCAACCTTAGGCGGATTTGGATAAAATACGGGAAATGCGATATGGAGAGGAGGAACGATTGAATGAGTAGTCAAATAATTCGAGCCTCTTCCTCCTTTTGGGGCTTGCCTGGGTTGGCCTTCCCTAGCAGCTGGGCTTAAGAGCTATAGTCTTTTTATCATTCATACAGGGCGATAGGTATTTTTTCGATTGGCCATAAAGCGGGGTACAAAAACAAACATATATGTCTGGACAATGAGAGGAGGGTTCGTGGGAATATAGTTTCAGTCGTTGACCGCCTTATGTTGTTTTATGTTTGGGATCTCCTTCTCTATAGGCGCGTGGGGCCCCGGTCGAATATGGATCCTCTAGAATAATCCACTTATGTGATAGAATAAACATGCCTGCTCGGAAGCAGGCTAAAATGCCAAAAGAAAAGGGCAGAATAGAAAGGCTTTCTTAGGTTGCTTAACGCCCTTGCATTAGCTTTCGAAGGCAAGACTATCTCCAAAGTGGAGGGTCAAGGAAGAAAAACAGAAAAGCTTACGAGGTCAGCGCGTAAAAGCTAGGGGGAAGAGAAAAGCTAAGGGAACAACTCATACAGTACAGCGGTTTCGGGGGGAGTAAGGCCAAGGAGCAAGACCAGAAAGAGGTGTTTATATAGCATCCTCACAGTACCATAGAACGAAGAGAAGGCCAGAAGAGGTGCAGAAGAAAGACTTACACGAGAAAAATAGTGACCAGACTTCCAGCAAATAGAGTCAGGGAGGTAACCACAAGCACTGCGTATGAAAGGGATCCCTTTATGGAACTCAAATGACCTAACGCGTAGGGTGTGGGATCGCTACCATCTACCTTTCCTCCAACAAGAAGCAACCCTCAATGCCATACTCCTAGGTGATTTAGCTACTAGGCGTGGCTGTGGACGAAGCTAGCAGCCGAAGGAATTGATCGTCTCGTTGATAGAAATTCCGGGTGTACTTATGAGCTAAATCCTAAAGCAAGGTTGGTTGAGCAGCTCAGGCCCAATCCTACCATTGGTCATATCGCGGTAAGTAGTTAGCACTTTGATTTGTCCATCCTGAAGCTAGATAACAGGAAGAAAAAGAGTGAGAACTCGGGGAGGCATCAGCTTTACGTTCCCCTTCCATACATACGAAATTCTTTCATTTCAACATGATCTGGAAGAGGACGCCTCAACCTAGAACGGGCACTGGTCAATCTCTTACTATCTAACTAACAGGGAAATCGGATTCAAACTCTCGTTTGCTCCTCTATCAATGGTATATATGGAAAGGGTAGTAAGTTCTGCCTCTCAACCGGTGCGGTGTTCCCCTTCTTCCATCGTTTTGATCATCCGACATCGATCTCGGCTTCCTTGACAAAGCAATGTGAGCAACGTGCTGATCTCGATCTAGAGGTTTGCCGTGCCTGGGCTGCACTCCCAATGTGAGGAAAGAACACAAGACCATACAGATGGCATCGCGAATCCCGTACCAATGTAGAATGGACACCCCATCTTGATCAGTTTGTTACTGCGGAGCGAAGAAAATCCTCTTTTAAAGGAGTTCAATCTTGTCCTTCACTTATGATACTACTGATGAAACCTACTGTTGATACCTTTATCCTACCACTCCAGATAAGCATAGGTATTCGTACACTACTTACTACTCACATGACAGTTCAACCACTCGTATAGTCTCGTTCTTGCTCTCCTGATCGGGTATTTAAGACGTGAATTGACTTTGGAATTCTTTATTGAATATACTATTCCTTTTCTTACTCCCCTACACACTTGATAAAGGAAATGTGAACATTATATAAGCAATTCAAAAACTATATTTACAGAAAGAAGTGGGTTAACAGCCGGTTGCTACTCTCGGTGTTGAATGTTCCCTTTACACTTTCCTCCTCTTTGAAGTGAAGAACAAGGGGAATTTCTTTTTTGAAACGGCATGGCAGAGTGAATCATTCCTTCCTTTTTCGAAGACGGGGCCTAAGATCCAGAATGACAGGACAGAGACTCGATCCAAGTCTCGTCTTTTGAGTCTTCTTGGAGGAATGAAAGAAAAAGTAAAATATGTTGCAGCAAGATACCACTCCACTGAATCCCCAGAATGATAGGTGCTATGGAATTGCTGAGTTGCCCAGTCAGATCTATACCCACCACTCCAATGTTTTCTTTGTGAGTTCCTGGTTAGAGAACTGCATCAACATGAATCAACAAAGAACCCATCTCAGGCGGATGCCAATTCAGCTCAACTTCTCCTTGTTGGGACTAGATCGAAAGGGCTAGGGTACTTCGACTGCCTTGTATCAGGTGAGGGGGGTGGTAGGCTTAGTAGGGCTCGAACCTACAATATCACCGTTATGAGCGGTACGTTTCAACCAATTAAACTATAAGCCCTTACTACTCTATACATGCAATTCGCTCACTTAGGGAAGAGCAGATGGAAAGAGGGGGCCCTTGCTCTATCTGCCAGGAATGAACAAACAATTGAATAAATCTCTTTCTATTTTTCCATTTTATTATTGTTTTCTTTCTAGATAGATATAACATATTAGTTGTCTATTATTCTGAACATTGTAGCAAGCGGCCCTTTCGCGACTCAAACAAACAGCCGGTACACTTTCCGGCTCGCAACGGCTCAAACGGGCGGGGGCTTTCTATTTGCTTGCAATGCTTACTGTTCACCTTTAGTTATCATAGTTGTAGAGGGTTTTTTTGAACACAATTTAACCGACTACTATAGATTAGTAGAGATAGACCTAAAATATTCCTACCCTTTCTGTCAATGTTGCCAATTCCCTTATCGGCCTCGTGTATACAGTTGTCCAACTACTTGATTCTTCCGACTTCTTTAGCCACTTCTGCATCTGTCGTATTCGGGAAAGCTTGCTTCGTGTCGGAACATTTAGCAATGCCAGCATAAAGAAAGTGAGGGCTGGCTGTCTGAGGACAGGTGTTGGCAGGGCCTGCTGAGCTTCCTTCTCATGAGATTGGGTGAGGGAATCGGAAAGGGGATCATAAAGCAGGCTTTTGGGCACACGGAAAAGGGGAAGTGTAACGAGGGTGCTTCTCAGCTAGAGTTGGGGGTGGGTTCAGGAGATCACATTCGCCATTAATCAAGGCCGTTAAGGCTGGGCATGGGCACATAGTCACATAAGACGTCACTTTCATAATCCTCTTATACAAACTTGACCCTAATTTCCATTTTATCACTGACAAGGGACCACTTTGACTATGATTTCTATGGGTTGTCGGGTCAAGCAAGAAGCAGCAGGCAGTCATCGTATACTCGAAAACATGGGGCTAAGATTTTATAGTCCTCATCCATGGTTTATATAGCGGTTGCGGCTTTCCTATCCCAGTTAGCAAACTAGGATAAATACAAGGTGTTGGGTCGGCGGTTCTGCAGAGGCTAATACTGTAACAGGCCCAAGAGCTAGGGAGAAACTGGCTAGCAAAGAGGGAAGACTAGAAAAGAGACAACAAAGAGCCGCGGGGGAATATGAGATAGCGACTTTACTTATTGACCTTCATGAGGATGGGTGACTGCATCTCATGTTTCATTTCTGATTGAGAAATGAACCCGAAGCTGGAAAAGAAGCTAGCCACTATCATCGTGAAAAGCTTTTTTTTTATCAATAGTTTTGGAGGGGGTTAGTAGGCGCGAAGCCTGCGATCAGGAAAATGAAAACATCAAGAGGGATGTCTATTATATAGTACATTAAAATTACTATCTATCGTGCCGTGCCGACAAGATAGAAGCTCTTAACGAGGATGAAGTGAGAGACAGGAGCTATGGTTTTGCCTTCGACTACCAATCGAGTTTGGTATCCAGGGAGATGCAAGAGGGGGGCGGTTATCATCTTCATGCTGGCCCCCAAAAAAAACATAGTCCTTACTTTAGAAGAAGACAATGCGCAAGAATTATTATTAGAATTAAAAACATATATCTATCTATTGGCTATTGGATTTCTTTCTTCTTTCTGAACTTCACTGACACAATTAGTGAGTGAAGTGAGCATACACCATAAGCTATGGGACACGAATCAATCTCTTCTAAAGAGTCACGACGCTTTCGGGAATTAATAGTACTTATCATATTTTATGGTTGGCTGTGGTTGTATTCAACAAATCCAAGCGGATAAAGCCTTGCTGGAGGAGGAAGAGAGGGTGATAGATAGCCCGCATCTTCCCCGGTTTCTTGGGTTTTGTGGTACAAGCAGAGGCAGCAATGGCAAAGATCGTTTTCGTATAGAAAGTTACTTTGTTGAGTTCAAAAGGCTTACTGTAATTCACCTTCCATGAGTTATCTCCTCTTGTCTTTCCTCGGCTGTTTCACTCGGGGCACTCTCTTCTACATCAATCACTACTCCTTATTGAGGCGAGGAAAAAGAACAGGAGGAATAGGAATCCAGTGTAAGCATTGGAGCTCTTGCTGTAATCTATGAGTGGTTGGCGCATCTGCTCTTTCAAAGCCTTTCCCTCTCTTTTTATTTTAGTCGAGTGAGAAATAAAATCCCAACAAGCTATTTTCATTACCAAATTCCTTAATTGAAAGACGAAGTCCCAGTGAATAAGCGTCTCTAGAGCCGGTACTAGATTGTCACAAGCGATCTGCGAACATCAAAAAAGACTAGGCAGCCTCTAACTCTTTTCAGTATTTCATTCGCAAAGTAGCTCGCCTAAGACCTTAGGAGTCAGTCACCCTACTTCTCTAGAAGAACAGTAATGTCACAGGCGGCTATGCGACAAGTAGCTCTCAGAGGTTCAGTCCACTAATTCCTTAATCAAGGTCTTTCCTACTTATGTTCCAGCAATCGCCATCCGGGCCTTCTCAATCAATATTCCCTCCTCCTGACCCAAACCGGTAGTCCCACCCCTTATACCACGGTTGAAACAGACGAAAGGGACGAAGGAGCTGCGTACGATTGGGTAGGTTAGTCACCATTGCCTAAAAGTGCTTTTTTTCTTCGATAGGTGAATGAAAGGCGGGAGAATCAAAGTAGAAATTTTGGCTTCTTTACGAAGATCCCGAGTGGACTAGTCTTCTAGAAGGTCTTTCGCTGAACCCTGTTCGAAAGCGGATTTGTCTGCGATTCTGAAACAGCATTTGAGGATGCTTCAGCAGATTCCATTTCAACTAGTCTACCTCTGGGAAGGTTTATTCGCCGGAGTTGTGTGCAGGGGTCAAAGGACGACGAATACCATGTAGTAAAGATAGAGAGGAGAACCAATTGGACTGAGCGAGCGGAATCAATTGCAGCGAGTGGTGAAGAACGACACGAAACTACGTGTAGTTAGAGCTACATTCAATATGGTGCAGCGAGCAGAAGAGGGAGACATTAACGTGAAGCGAGCAGTGGAATACAACCATAGAGCAATGTTGAGGACAGGAACATCTATTTATCTGAGGGAACCCGCACGGACCCTTTCTTCGCGGCTCTATTAGTCACCAAAGCTCTCTCAAATGCTCTATGTGAATACTCCTCTCGCTGGTGGAAAACCTTAGCAACTCACTTTTCTTAGAGAATGGCGGAGAAGTCAGGTAGCGAAGCCTTATGTTATGCTATTGAATGCGTTGTCGGAAGGGGAGTCTCGAATACCCGAGACTGTCCTGCTATAGTATAGCCGGAAGGAGCTCTGTTTTGTCCCTCGCGATTAACAAAGAATAAGACTTCGAGTCAACGAACGATTCAAGCTCATTACAGAAGGCACTTTAAAACTCTATAAGCTGTATTGAGAGAACCAAAGCACGAGATCAAAGGTGGGATCCCAACCTATTATTCTTAGCTTAAGAGTCGGAAGAAGCAGACATTCTCAAAACACGAGACTTACTAGACCCTGTCATCGCTTTCAGATAAAAGGAAGTGTGACTAGCTACTAATGAGATCATGCTCTCTCCGCACATCCAATTGCGAAAGTCTAATGATTATTCTGGAGACATTTCTTTTCGTACAAGCAACATCTTAAGAGCTTCCCCATAAGGTAAAATCAAGTAGATGCCCGTCATGCCTTTCTGGAGACAGAGATCTTACTGCTACCTCAGAGTCTGACAGTCTAGTCTTCTAGGCTTTTAGCTTTTAGGAAACTCTCTCATCCTTCGTGACCTATTCCTATTGAGCTTTCTTTTGAGTTGCCGTCCGGGCCCTATTTCCTTCTTTTCCCTGCTTTCGGTACCCTACCGAGGAATGATCTGATACCTGTAAGGAGTTTGGATTCGTTCGCTCCTTTAGATAGCTTTATACCCTAACATGTGAACTGGAAACTGGAACAGAAGGGCCTGCACTGGTCCCTCGCTCTTATGCAATGCTCGTCTGGAACTTATTCGCTCACTTACCTTCTATATAGAATAGCGAAGTCAAGAAAGTCCTTGCATCTCGGTCTATTCCTTCCCCTTTTTTAGTGTTGGTAGGAGTTATATACCTACAGTAATCCCTAGGTAAGTCCTATGTGCCTTCCAATGGATCACCACGAGATTCACCATCTAGGTGAGTGTGTTCTCGACTTCAACCTTTTCGCTTCCACTGTTAAGTGGAAGGTATGGGTGTGCCGGTGCCCAGCTATTAGACTGCTAGGGAGACACTTCCCAAATAGGAGGAAGTGAGTGAACACCAGTCAGTAGTACCGAGCTACTTCGTTCCTCTTTAATCGGTCGAGGAGCTATTCAACAGTGATTTCGGAAGTCGTTAAGGTTGAAGCCGGTGCATTGGCACCAGCTTTTAGAAGAGCTGGGGACCGGTGACTTTCGAAAAGTAAGATTGCAAGAATAGTCCCATGGTTGATGATTGTCTAGCAGAAGCAGCCGGGAAGGAGCCAGTCACAGAAATTCCTGCTCTGTTACACATCCTCGTTACCGGTACAAAAAGAACCCCCTCCACAGACCTCCAAGGATGCCTACAGCAAGCAAGAGTCACGTTTAGCAGTTTTCATAATCCTTGGCAGGGGCTTCAGTCTCTGGAATTGGACTCTGATGAGAAGTTGAATCCAGAGGTTTGGAACGTCCGATTCACTAGCTTCTTGAGAGCTTGGGGAATTTCGCTCAGTAGCTCCAGATTGCTCAGTCTCAGGGTTTGACTTTCCCTTCTCAGTAGGGCTTCAGCCAGCTCAGTTTCTACCTCCCCTCCAGAGGAGCTATGTTTGCGGGTTCCATGGTTGAACACACAATAAGGATTTGGCAATCAACACGGGGTAGCCAAGCACTCACTCCAGGGGTAGAGTGCCGTGCCCTTATCAGTCAAAAAGCATCCCTCTTTACTAAGGCATAAGGCAAAAGAGCGGCCCGGCCGGTGGACTGCTTAAGAAGATGCTCTTTACAAAGCTAAGTACTCTTCACTGAACTACGTCCACCCTCACTCGAGTACGCAAAACTCACTGGCTTCGGTCTCTTGATCAACCCTTTCATCAAGTGATGTTCCAGCCTCTTCTTATGTACACTGGCTAACAACATTGGACGATTGGAATCTGTATTCCAGACTTCGATTCCCACCCTCCTAACCTAAAGAAGGAATGGAATGCGATTGAACGATTCAACTACAACAACTAATATATCTCACACTGTATAGCTTGTTCTCTAACCTTTACTCGTACTTTATCACTTTATTGCCCTTCCTTCGAGAGATAAATAAGACCTTCATTACCAGTAGAGGGAAAATACGCAGTAAAATACTGACAGCCCAATAGACAGAGATCAAACGACAAATACAACTCTGTTAAACTGAAATATCTCAGTTAATGGTACAAGAAATAAATTAGTAGCTAGTGCAGAATTAACCACACTCGAGGCGAAAGCACCAGACAACAATTGCGGGTAAGTAGCAACATCCTGATTCAATTAGGGCTTAGGCGTTTAGTAAGAGTTTCCTGCCGAGCCTCTTCATTTATCCTTCCTTAGGCTGGCCCTTGGGGGCGCATTCCTGCTGTTACGGCTTTACGAGGTGGAGATATTTTCTATGTCTAGAATTCCTGTGGATTGATGTAGCTGTTTAGCTCTTTCGAGAGCTTCCTTTTTAGTGGGTAATCGAATTAAGGTTATAGAGTCTTATCTTACGCTTTCCTTGCTAGAAGCACTACCGGAACGCTTTGCAGTCTCGAAAAACTCGCTTGAGCGAACCACTATGCTTGGCTGCTTATGGCGCTTCAAAAGTGGGACTGGGATTCTCGAACAAGAAGACATGCACAGGTTTGGAACCTTGCCCTTGATTGCAGCCACTGGCTCTGACATCAGAATCAGAGAAAGAGAGAGCTGATATTTTGGAATGCTCGCCTAGCACCTATTGAACTCACCTTGACCCCAGGAGTTGACTTAGCGGCCTTGGTCTACGACCAACCAGGATATTTTCCTAATTCCGCATTCCCTTCACAAGACCTTAAGGCAGCGAGTGACCTCTTTTGTTTCAATCCCTGAATGGGCACAACCAAGAAGACAATCGCTGTTGAAAGCTGCCAAGCGGCAATAAAACGTAGGAATAGCGGACTCCAGGTTCAGAACGGGTAATCTAAGTCATCTCATTACTTAGGAAGAGTGAATAGGCACAGTACAGGGCGTTTAGCACGATCAATCAATCAGTCTAGTTGCCGCGAGGTAAAGGTCAGTGTAGGTAAGGTCATAGTGAAAGCTGCTTCTTCTAGACTCGTTTCACTGTAGTGTAATTCTAAAATGAATATAACAACCTCAAAGAAAAGACCGAGCAAGCTGCTGAGAAGGAATTTCGTGTAGATACGATAGGCTCGACTGTGATCATTTCTTTAAGCGAGATGAACCTCGGAATTCCAGCATTGAAAGACACAGAAACCGGGCTATGATAAAAGGATGTCGCAGAAGTCGTCTTCGGGTGATTCAGCGAGACGGAGCCCCTACCTTGCAAAGGCCTACAGGGATTCCATCCACGATTCGCCATATCTTTTCTCTGAAGAAGACTCATGTTCACTTCCCTTGGGCTTCGGCCTATGAATTGCATCCATCCTTGTTGAATTGTAGGAACTCGCAACCCAATGCAATCACTCAAGATCGATAGTCGAGAAGCGTGGTAGCAAAACAAGACGATTGTTGGTCCTGGGTCGATAAAGGGAAAAAGGGTAAGGGCAATGTTTATAGCGCCATCCATTCAGCTTCGGGAGAGGTTTAAATATCTCGACCGTTAGGGAGAGGGCTTATGTAATAGCGCGAAGGGCACTCACAAAAGATCTTGCTGCGCGAGAATCCGGTCTTTTCGCCATCTCATAACATAAGTCAAGTCTCATCCCGTGCTTTCGGGCGCAGTCGTCCTTATTCCCATCTTGGCCTTTAATTCCAACGTTTTTTCTTCCCATTCGAAGAAGGATTGCAGCGGTTGTGCGTAGCGTTAACTTAACAATCTAAAATCTCTTTGTCGAATATCCATGACTTTTGCATTGCTGTTTTCAAGTCTAGGATTCTTTCCTGTAATGTGCTGCCTCCATTCTTCTAATAAATGAGTAGTCACATATTTATCATGGGAAGCACTCTTCAAGTCATGCAGGATGCATCGAAGGGCGTTAAGCAACTCCTCTTTCAGCTGATAAATCTTGGAACTGAAAACAATAAAGATACCCAGCAGCTTAATGCTATTGTCCAGGTAAACATCAATCCGCTTGTTATCCCAGTCACTGGCATGAAGTGAAAGTGCAGTAATCAAAATTCTTATGTCAGCATGAGTGGTAGATAGTGACTCCATAGCATACCTCATCCATGATAAGGATAGCACGTCTCCCCTGTCTGCTGGCATAAGCTGCCTCCCGGCTAAAGCCTCTTCAAAAGTATTCAACAAATCAAGCAGCGACGGAGACAGGCAAGAGCCCTTTGGCATTATTTTGCAAAAAGGATTTCCAAATGAGAGAAAAGACCTGGAGGGTTCCTGAGACTCACTTGACTAAGACCGAAAGAATACTCAGAGTCGGAATGCCTGCAGCAGTGGCTAAGCCTCGAAGCAAGAAAATGTTCTTTCTTCTGCGGCATTAGCCCATCCCTTATCACAGCTCTAGTAATCATATTCTTTCAATAAGAAGCGTGCTCGTGACAGTCAACTTCATTCAACCTATTCATTTCGCCGAAAATCTCGGTATCAAGGCTGGATGTAATTCAGGGTCAGGCTCCAAAACTTTAAATTTAACTCTCCTCCTTTCACAATAAGACGATCACCCCTCATGACTGTATGATATGCCACCAAAAGGTGGGTTTTCTAAAATGCTCTTGAACTAGAAAGCTACCATTTTGATAGTAAACTAGTTGACATTGCATTGAAAGAAAGCAGAGGAAAATTCCTTAGTTAGTAGTTCAGTAAGTCTTACTCCATCACTAAAGGCAGCTCGTGCCCTGAGAATTCAATCATTCAATGCTCGGTACCCAAGGTGCGTAGCGCTCTCTCTGTTTCATAGTCAAGATCAAGATGTGCCCGTGGGAGGAAACTTGACTTATTCTTTGGGATGATTCAGGAAGAATAGAAGCTCAAGGAGCGAAGGGATGAAAGGGGCGAAGGCAAGAGGTATAGGTCTTTGCTTTTCCGGTTTGAAAATCGATTTCCAAGTAATGGTTTCGAGCGGAAAAAGCAAAAGAGCTACTCGCAGGGTCACACAAGACAGGCATAGAGCTGCGCACCATAGGGGGTTCAAAGAGGGGCCTGTACAAAGGAGAAAAAAGAAAAGCCTAGCCTTCATCCCGCGGAACCAAAGCAGTTCCATCTCGAAATGGATAGACGGGTAGGAGAAGTGCTCATATAGAAATGCCCAGCAGCATCACGCCACCCATAGTCGAAAAAGAAGTGACTCAACGCTCAATGCGTTGTTGCGTCTCTGTGTTGATGCATGGGTAATGCATGAAAGCACTCAAGATCTAGGAATGAAAAAAGAGGCGCAATCTAATAACCACGTAGAGACCGACGGAGCGGTAGGCCGTTAAGGACAAAGAAATCCCGTGTCCTTGTCAACCCATAGTAAATCGATAGGTGGGAGCCCGGGATGCTAACGATAATGAGAAAGGAGAGTAGTCCGGAGTGCAGATGTTGGGAGCACCTAGTGCTTCTTGTTGAAAGATTCGCCGGTGTTGCCATCCAACCTTTGAGTATAGTGTGTGCCACCTGTTTGCCGATGGATAAGCGAACCTACCAGTGGATCAAGCACCGGATTTTGCTAAGACGGTGGCAAGTCATTTACAGGTCCTGGGGAACTTGACTCATTTGCAGCTAGAGCTCCTAGTTCCGACTCCTTGTTCAGATGTTAGGAATTTCCCAGCCAGGGGAAGGAAGTCAGTCTTAAGCAGACGGAGAAGGGTGAAAGGGTGTTCTAATATAGCTGGGACGAATCGAATAAAGGAAGACTTGATTTTGAGGGCGGAGGCTAGCTGCTCTTTTATCCGCTGCTGTCTCTGACAGAGAAGATGTGACCGACTGCATTAGCACTTGTTGAATTGGTCTTCTGTGAGTGCAAGAAATTCGGAGTAGTTAAAATAGAAGTAATAAACTAATTGTACTTATCCCAACCCGAAAATCCAGCCTTTGAAACTGGTTCAGCTAGCCCTATGTTAGTCGGATTAGGAGCTCTCCTAGCCTAGGCTTTCGAGCCGGAGTTTGCTTCTTTTAGTCCATACAACGCCTTCCTGAATCGACTAACTAGATGTGAAGAAACTGATGGCCCTGGGTTTTTCCTATTTTTCATTTTGGCTCGATCGAGTGGCTGATTCCCTTCTTTTTGTCGGTTCTCTGAAAGCCCAATAAGATCAGGAAGAAGCAGCCATCAACGTCGTATTTATTCTTCACGTGATTCTAAAAGCAGCCAATCGAGAAAGAAAGGATGGATGGGCAACTAATGACTTTCTTCGTCCTTCAATTCATCAAGAGTCGTAGTCGCGCTTTGGGATTTCATTTGAGTACCGTCTCCTCCGTCTGCGCTGTTCTAAGAAGACGTTTCTGCCTCCTAGTTCACTATGGATTGAGCCCTCCTATGAGACGATATCTGGATCTGGCCCTTCCCGTATCAGCTTGTACTGCTTTCTCTTTCGCAATGGACCGAGATTGGACTATTGAATGAGTTGCCGGAGACGGAGCCTGGTCCCCAGGATTTCTAGTGAATTCCAAGGATGGATGTAATGCCAGATCGAAGACCGGGGTGGATGTAATGAAGTGAAAGCTTATTCTTTGCCCGAGGGCCTCAGTGATCAAATGAGTTTGAGGAGTCGTGCCCTCAACGGAAGCGCTTGCTACTGGTTGAGTAGTAGCAGGAAGGTTTGAAGAAGGCATCCGAGGAATGCGGTAGGGTTGAGTAGAAAGAGTATAGTATAAAAAAGGGTAAAGTAGTGAAACGAGTAGAGAAAAGGAGAAGCGAGTAGAAAATTCTTGGATTCGCCCGTTACTATGTTTTTGATTAGTTAGTTGTAAGGGGCGACTAAAAGGAGCGAGCGACAACAAGTAAAGTCAAACTCCCAACCCCTAGGTCTAATAGCTAATAGTTCTTTTGCCAGCTCTAATGCCTTTTAGGCTCCGGTACCTTTACCCTTTGAGATCCGCAAGTAGTGCTGTGCTGGAGGAAAGGCCCTACAACAGATTTCCTCTTGCTACTGAAAGCTCTAACCCGATTCCCCGATGCTAGCGACATGTCTTACTTGAGCGAGCGGAATCCTATGGATACTAGGCGCTATGGGGCCTCCCTTCTCTCTTATTCTCCTGACCTTCATCAAACCTTGCTCAGTGTGTGCGCTAGGAGAGACTCGCTTTCTTCGTCCGAGTATGCTTCAGTTCTTGCTAGCTGGTCCAGGTCTACTTCCCGTTCTCTCTTTTTTACCTGCTTCTCAGCTCCTTCGTCGCTCCTCTCCCGGCACGGTCGACCCTCATCTCGTTATCCGATCATCCAAGTATGGGAATAGGTTTGGAACCGCGGAATGGAAATGAAGCGAGCTACACGATAGTGAAGCGAGCCAATAGCGAGACATTAACGCGTACCTTAAAAGAAGGAGCGAGCAGAGAGCGTATTCCTCGCGATTAGAGCCGAGAAGATAGCGAGCGGAATACTTGAAGCGGTCTTTCAAACTTAGTTAATCAATCTCACTCGAATTGTATAGGCCTATTGCCATATGAATCGCATATCAACGCCAACACTCCGGTTCGTTCCTTATCTGCTCGCCTGAACCCAGACCACAAGTGTGAAGATTGAGGGTTACTATCCAACATCTCTACAGAAGAGGTCCGCCCCTTCTTGCCAGCGTTATATTTGTCTTTTCTGTCCATCAATCTCTGGATCGGGGGTAGTCTGTTTTGCCCTCTGGCATAGCGACTGCACATTAACGCCTCTTAGGTTAGGCTGTAAATGATTCAAATCACCCAGCTAAGGAGTGGAGCGAGTTTGACCCTAATGGTAAATGCCGGTACGAGACATCAATAATTTGGACTCGAAACCGCTCGACCGATTTTGTTTGACTTATGCTTATGTCCGGAGTGCTTTCATAAAGGTGGTGGAACTATCGATGAAAGAGAAAGGCTAGGCGTGATGTTAATTGCCCTATGCCGAAGTACAACTAATACCTGCAAGAAAGGTAGTCTTCTAAAGATTCATAAAAGGATTGATTAGGCTTCTTCAAAGGGCTGATAGGATAGAATACGTTACGTGATTATCCACTCGCCTTTTAGACTCGTTTCACTATCGTTCCACTCGCTTGGACATTATGCTTTTTTTTTTAGTAATGATATTAGGACTAAAAGAAAAAGGGCCCCCCTCTACGAAAGAAGGAAATTCAGTACTTGCTCCGCGAAAGCAGCTCACCCAGTTTGATTTTGGAAATAAGTCTTACTTGCCGCGGGAGGAGTGAAAAAGGATAAAGGTACGGCGGATAGGGGACTTACTTATGAAGGGGCAATGACTAAAGACCTGGAACCCCCAACACCAAGATAACCTCGCTAAAAGCGACAGGAGTCAATGAAAGAAAATCATTTTCCGTTACGTACCTTTTTCATTCGTACGGAAACGTTGTTTATCCGAAGACTACCCCCCTTTGGCACGCTGCTTCCTTGTGCCCGCCCTGGCAATGTGGATGCTAGAGACTGAAGCTGTACATGAATCAGCTACTTTTGAATCAAAGCGTTTTTCCCCTGGTTCTATTAGTTTAATCAGATCTAGGGGGATTTACTGCTTTCCCTGCTCTAAGGCTTTCAATAAGGAATTTGTTGGCATGCTTTCGACGTGCTGTGATGAGAGGTGCCTTAGCCTAATTAACATCCTGTCCTTTTGAGTTGTAAGCAATGTCCCTTCGCTTTGTTCAAATGATTTGACTTGAGATTGATTCAGTTAGTTGTTATAAGGTTCCACCCTGAGCATTAAACGTCGGATGACCCCTACTCTTCCAAGAAAACCACTCAATTCGGCATTCCGCTCCTAGCCTAGTCGGTGAATGAACCTATCGCTCAAGTGGCGTAACCGCTCATCTTTTGATATCCTATTCAATTCAATATGTCTCCTTTCTTGTCGGGCTGGATCCTAAACATCAGAGTGCACAAGAGAAAGGGAAAGGCTTTCCGCTCTTCTTCTGGAGGTGAATATATCTTTGCTGCCTTCCGAACGCTTCTCCGGATAAGATCCATCTGTATAGATATCATCATCTACAACCAGAAAGAAAGAGTCTTCATTGCCCACCAGCCGGAAGGTGGTTCTATGCTTCTACTCTCTACTCATCTTTATGTATCTCTTTTACCATCGGGTTAAGTTTCGTACCATCTGTGCTCAGGTATCTGAATTCTCAAAAAAGAAGCCGGTGGAATTCTTGCAAGAGTCTCATTTTGGCATCGTTCTGGTGTAGAAAAACAAGGCTGCAGATGCGTCTCTACCTGAGGAATGGGGTTCTGCATTGAGGCACATAGATCGAATTGCTTAGTGAAAAAGAAGTGCTCTTTGCTCCTGTTGAATAAGTCGTTTTCTTAGGACCTTCGCCCTTGAGACTATCTCAGGTTCTCACCTTTTGGAATTCACAACCACTCACTCTGTTCCAACCACCGCTTTAGTCCCCGGTGCATTAGATCTTCTTTCCCTACCCCTAAACAACAGCTTCGTAGATTGACGTAGCAATGGATGCTTAATACGATTATTTCAGCATCGGTATTCACAAGGGATTGAGCAGCTCTCTTGCGCCTAACTGAGGTTAAGTGTTCTCCTGGTAGGGTAGAACAGAAGCTCTGGCTTTCGAAAGGGCTGCTTTGCTGGTTGAGTGAGAGGCTAAAAGCATTTGCGCACCTTTCCTTTACAACGATGGATGACCTGGAGGATGATAGGAGGAAGGATCGATGGAATTGAGAAAGGCATTACCAGAAGGAAAGTAGTCCAACTCAATGTCTTACGCATCAGTGGCATTTGAATGAAAGCAGTAAGTCAGTGGCCAAGAATCATCGATTTTTTATTTCATAAACCAGGCAGCTCATGGGAATTTATTGTTGGTTGAATGATCCCCAGTGTCATCCTCTTCGTCTTCCCGAAAGGGTAGCAAAGAGAGGACCACTCTTTAGTAAGATAGCAGCAAGTGAAAGAGTAGAACAACTTCTCTCCATTCAGAGAGAGTAGAGCCCATTCCTTCATATGCAACCAGTAGTAGTTGGAGTCCGTTCGTGCCTTCCTCATAGTTGCTCTCTTCCCTACTCTCTTTTCGTCGCTTGCCAATAAACCAATGATCCCGCGAGGGACAAAACTGCACTGCTGCTATCTATTAGGATAGGAAATGTCGTAGTATGCTTGACGCCCTCAATTCCGTTCTTCATTCCATCCTTCATCTCAATTTCATCGATCTTCTCTTTGAAGCTCTTTCTCATAAAATGATTCTCTTCAACGTGTGTGAAGTCGTTTGACTTGTTGGCTCACCCGAGGCTCGTCAGCTTATGGTCTTACCACAACTCACTATTGAGAGTTGATAGACTCATTGTGCATCAGGTTCGCGGCGCCGCCCTTCCGTTGAAGGAAAAAAGACGCAATAGTTTTTCTTTTCCAACAGTCGAGTAGTTTATCTTATGATTCAATTCCATATCTGATTCCACTTTCGTTTTGTTTTGATCTTACTTCAAGATCGACGTTAGCCCGGAACTCCTCGGAACACCAACCAGGAGAAGCCTAGAAGCTCGCGCGTAACTAGCGAAAGAAAGCACTCAACCGGGTTTCCACTAAAGGTGGAATTCGAAGCAGGCCCTGGAATCAGTCAGTCAATAGTGTAAAGGCTTGAAACGGACGCCTGTGACATCGGCGTGGGCGCTGTTCTATCCCAGGGGGGCAGGCCGATCGCCTTTTATAGCAAGGCCATTGGACTCAAACATCAAGCACTATCCACTTATGATTATGAGAAAGAGGCGATCACTATGGCTGTCAAGAAGTGCCGAAATGTGAAGAAGAGAAAGAAGTGGTCTCTCGAGCCTGGAATCAGCAGTTAGTTGACTTCCCGGTGCAAGAGTTCTCGTATCCGATCAACCAGTAACCGGTGTGGGAATATGAGAATAAGCTCTTGGTCTCCTCAATGCATCCGCTGTTGTTAGAGTTCAATTATCCGGTGCTCTCTTTTCAATTGAATGCGCTGTGGGACGTCGAGTAAGAGCATCTGGGAATTGATCTTTTACGACTGCCCTCCGCCTCCGTTGGTCTCGTGGCCCTTCCTGAAAAGAAGATAAATACGACTTCAAAGAAGTCCGGATTGCTCTTCCCATTTCAGAACACTAATAACCTGGTTGCATATTCGGACGCGGACTGGGCAACTTGTCCAGATTCTCGTCGATCTTTAACGGCTCATCTCCTGGAAGACTCACACTGTCTCCCGCTCATCTGCCGAGGCGGAATATCGCAGCCTTGCAGCTACCGTGTGCGAGTTACAATGGGTTACTTAATCTTCTTCATGATTTCCATTTAGCTCCACTCCACCTTTACCGATTTTTGGTGCGACAACCTAAAGCTATCCACATCACGTCTTCCTGGCTAAGTGTGAGATTCATCTTCGTAGAAAATGAACCTTCCCCGTTGCAGTTCCTTCTTATTGCTCGGTGGGGCAGCTTGCCGAATGTAGGCCTGCTCTGTCTTCCTATTTAAGGTAGGCAAAGGGAAAACTTCGCTAAGAATACCCGTGACAAGAAAGCGGCAGATGACAGACCGAAAGAGGTATAGTTCGGAGCACCACTTCCTTAACGCACTACCGTCAAGGGCCTTCCACTCGGGAAATTGACGACATGGCTCCTTTTAGTCGCGCCTTATTGCAGGAAAACACTAGAGTGTTATATGAAAATCCGCTTATTCATATATCGGAAACTAAACTCCTTAGGCATAGTTTTCTACTCCAATTGCATAGTCAACAACAGGCACTGGATCTAAAACTGACCGAAAAGGCAACTCGCCTGCATCGACAGCAAAGGAAAGATGCTGGAACACTATCTTAACAGGCTTTCTTTCTATCCCGGGGATAAGGATCGATGGAATTGAGAAAGGATGCAATTCAGATCTTACTTTCTTAAACTCTATTTAACCTAACCGGTCCGAGACCGAGAAGACTAAGTTCAAACTGTAAAAAATGCTCCCGCAAGTCTTCGACAAAAAGAGATGGAATACCCGGAATAGGCCGACAAACAAGGAGGAAGCAAGCAGAGTCCTAGTAGCGTTTGGAACCCTCTAGCCTCTCCACCCGTTGCCCTAAAAGCGTAGAGTAGGTAGAGCCTAGTTGGCCGATTAATTTCCTCCTAGAGATGAGGGCGAAAGATCTCAATGGAGATGGACTCGGTGAAGTAATAACTCCTCCATCGAAACAGGGAAAAGCGAATATGGATGTCTCTGCCCGGGATGGATGGAATTGTAATTCAGAGTCGATCCAGGAGAAAAGGTTTTGCTATATATATGTCGTGTCGGTGCAAGAAGTTTCAAGCATGAAGGGTCGACGTAGTTGAGTATGCACAAGAGCCAAACTATTGGATTTCGTTCCCCTCACGGTGACATCTTTCCTCCTTAAGTACCACAACTAGAGAAGGAGAAAAGACTAGTCCACAAAGAATAGCCGGATCTCTGTCTCCTTCTCTTAAACTATGGCATGCGGTCTCTCAGCTTTTCTTCTTTCTGTGCCTCCTCGGGAAAGGCAAGCTATCTAGTCTCTGTGAAATAATACCCTTTCATTAATATACCTTTTTTTTTAGTTATTATGTCTTGCTATTTTCATTTAATCCATTGGGAATTCCCTGCCATCTAGAGTTGAAGTGCCTCTTATTGCCTTTACAAGTCGAAGCCCTTCCTGTTCGAGGATTGACTCGAGTGTGTATATATCAGACTAGTGATCCGTCTAATCTATTTTCTTTTATTTGTATGGGTTACACCTAATGAGCAAGTCTGCTTTTAAGCATTAGATGAGTCAGCGCTAACAAGATGTCTATAAAAAGCTGTTTGGGCCTCGCTTGAAACTAAAGAGTTGCTTGGAAGTGTTTAAGCGGAGCAAGTCGAATATAAGATAAGACTAGGATTTACTTTCTCCGTCTAAAGGTATGTATAAATAAGGCTTGTTACGAATCTAAGATTACCATAAATCAAAGAAGCTTTACGTGCGCCTAGGACTAATTCCACTCACGGCATTAGAGGTCTTACCCTTTCAAAGACTTTTTGCGATCACACCCGTCAATCTCCGATGAATCCAGTCAGGGGCCGCTGCTTGTATGGATGGCATCGAATTCTGTCTTCTCTGAACTGGTACTATCGGTACGTCAAATCCCAGGAACGAAGTGAGCAGGAGAGAAGTGGTTGTGAGGTAGGCTAAAGTGGCAAGCGGCATGTGAACTAACCACAAGAAGTTGCTGGGACCTTGTTCAGAGATGTTTTTGCGACCCGGGTGGGACCACTTAGTCTCATCGAAGCTATGAAAGGCGTGGTTTCCCAAGTTTAGTACTACTGTTGAGCAAGGAGGTTTTAAGCGATGTGCAGTTGATCATTCTGTCTTCTACAAACATAGTTCTTCTGGATGTGTTATCATTGCAGTTTATGTGGACGATATGTTGATTACAGGAAGTGATAGGGCTGGGCACTAAAGACGAGATTCAAACTCATTTTGTCATGAAGGACTTGGGGATACCAAGATATTTCTTGGGTATCGAATTTGTGGTTTTGTCTCAGAGGAAATATGTACTGGACTTGTTGAACGAGACTGGACTCGTCAGGTTGTCAGCCTAAGAATACTCCTATTGACTCATCTCCACCCTTCTGGGATGAAACAGAAACTCCTCTTGCATGCAGACCCTGATTCATATAGGCGACTCATTGGAAAGCTTATTTATTTAACTGTTACACGCCTGATATTGCCTATGCAGTTGGCCTTCTTTCTCAGTTTATGCACCAACCTCGGAAAGTGAATAGGGACGGAGCAATTCGAGTATTACAGTACCTTAAAGGAGCACCAGGGAAGGGTCTACTCTACAAGAACCACGGCCATGTTAAGGTTGAAGCTTATTCAGACTCTTGCTATGCAGGGGACATAGGCGACAGGAAATCAACCTCTGGTTATTGCACATATGTAGGTGGAAATTGAGTGACATGGAGAAGCAAGAAAGAAAATGTTGTGTCCAGGTCCAGTGCTGAAGCAGAATATCGATCAATGGCTCAAACTGCTTGCGAAATGATGTGGGTACGTTCTCTACTGTCAGAGCTCAAGGTTGAGTCACCTATGGAGATGCATTGTGACAGTCAAGCTGCTATCTTCATAGCGAATAATCCTACGTTTCATGAGAGAACCAAGCATATTGAAGTAGATTATTATTAGCTTAAGGCCTTCTTTCTTTACTTATGTCATGCAAGGAGTTATTTCTACGCCGTATACAAGATCATGTGATCAAACAGCTGATTTGTTTACTAAGGGCTTAGATGTTGGTTGGGCTTGGGTATTGGGCTGAGTTTAGGATAGAAACTCCTGTACTGATACTATTCGATAATCAATGATAAATTACCCGCTCTTCCGGCTACTGGCGAGCTATACCAGGAGTCTTGGTATTCGGATAATGGATTTGGGTGATCCACGAATGCAGACAGGATCCAGTAATAGACCTCTTCCTATGAGCTAGGTAGTCAATTAAATGAGCTACCAGCAACAACCGATGTCCTTTGTTTGCCAGCGTGAGGAGTCTGATTGGATTAACGTACTAGCATGGGATCTTGTTCACGGCGTATGAAAGAGATTCTCGACGTGGTAAGTGTACTAATCTTTCTTGCCTCGTCTGTAGGACTGACTCCATATGCCATCCACATTTAGTACAAAGAGGATCAGCTATCAAATGTCTTCGATGCGCCCCTAACAATTAGTTAACAAACGCTCCTTCCTTACCTTAAACGCTAACCAGCCAGAGAAAGATCCAACTACGTTGTGGACCTTCCCATTTCCATATCACTTTCCAAGCACTATCCTCTTCCTTTCTTTACAGAAAGCTGGTACATCCATTCCATGCTTTTTTCCCTGTTTCGCCAGAAGCTAGTTCAAATTGTTTGCCTCTTTTGTTGCCTTTAAGGCGGAGTGTTTATAGGCAAGTGCTCACATCTCATTCGTTGGATAAGAATAGGTTACCCACTAGCCAAGTTTGATTATATGGAGTTCGAAGTTGGACTAGTTTTACCAGAATACGAGGATGTACCCAGCTATCTTACCGACTCTCCCTCAAAGCAAGCGTAGGCTCGAGGCACTTGCTGGTTCTTTAGTTGATCCTAGTGATCCAGGGGTGCTAAAATGTTCTAGCTAGTGCGCGCATCCCTGCAATTGAGCTTTTCTCTCTTGGGTTTGCCCTTATGAAGCCGTGAACTCCGCTTTTAACATTCTTCTCATCACAAGCCTAAGGGAAAGAGCTCGATTATGTACACTTCAGTCGAAGCAACGTATATCAGCGTCGATCCCCTTAGCGATACGCCTTCGATGTTAGCCTTTCCGGAATACTTGCTTGGCGCGTTCAGATTTAAGTATACTAGAGTGTTGCTTCTCTTGCCCCGGTCTTGTATCTGCCATGTGCTCACTCTGCGCTTACCGCACTTCCGCTCTAGACAAGACAGGTGCAGTTCTTTCCGGCTTCTCGCACGACTATGCGCCAAAGCACGGATTTTAGTCAAACTAGGCGAAAGAGCTAAAGAAATGTGATAGTTAAGTCGAGAGTATTGTACAAGTGCTTAAGGCTCCTTCCCACTCGTTGCCCAGAGGTGCTGGTTCCTCTGGAGACCTGGTGACGATTGGGGAAAGAGTCGAAGAAGGAAGAAAGAGTGGGGGCCTCTGTTTACCAAACGCAACAGGTTGAAGGACAAGACTTTGTTCCCTCCTTTACATTACAAGTAAACATTTGTTGGAAGCGTTACGCCCTCCCATATCTGTTCTCCGAAGAGGGGCACTGGCAAGTCACTTTCTTTTCAGTCGCTACGCACCGGTAAGGAATTCTAAGAATGTTTTACCTAAACTTGCTCACTTTCCTTAAGTCATCATCTAAGGCTTACTCACATTTATTTACCTTAGATGGTGGAACTCAGTCCAGTGCTATCCCTGCCTTAGTTAAGGAAAAGTCTTCCATAGGCTTTCAAGAAAGAAACTCCTTAGGGTCCGAAGGAGAAGAACACTACTCTCTTTCTTACTTACCGACTTCCTTAACAGCGAACTCATCTCGCCTTGTGGCATACCTTCTACCTTCGGTGACTTGATCTGCTTTTCAACCAAGTAAACGTCTAGTTTCGTAGGAGAAGCTAGATTCTTTGTTGGGCGTGCCACAGCTTCTTCAATAGCAGGTTTGGAACTATGACGAGCAAAGAAGGAGTTCAAGCTAGCGCTCTAGCAGTCGTCAAAGCACAAGCCCTGCTACCAAAGCAGGATTTCGCGACTACTGTCCTCTTTGGAGAGAGGTTCAGGTCAAAGGCATTGGTCGGCAAGGTCTTCTTTCAATCAGTCCTAGGCGGGTCTCTTTTGATAGTCCCATTGGTAGATTGTCAACAGCTTTAGAGCGAAAGTAGTTCTCTTCCGATAGGGAAGACTACGTCTGGCTCGACCATTACCTT